GTTCGCCTTTGGAATGAAGATGGATGAGCAGGCACTTGAGCCTGGAACTGATGAAATTCGGGGCTTTGGGGGGCGACTTAAGATTCAAGTACCGTTGAAAAGACTAATGGAACGGGGGAATGACTACCTGTAATAAAGCACAGGCTAATACGAGCCGACCAGAAGAAGCAACGCTTAGATTACCAGATCCTGGACACAATCTTCCTAGAGATGGAGAGCCCCACCACGAATCAGCAGATGGATGAGGCCGAGGGGACATCTATCGTGCACCTTGATGGAGACGGCTCATGAAACCGAGAACCTAGTGGATTTCCAATTCTCGGAAGATTGGAGGAGGAAGCAAGCTACCAACCGCTAGCGGTTGGAGCTAGTCGCCAGAAGGAGCAGTCGTAGAAGCCCCGTTCTATTTTGATAATAGATAGGCTTGCCTTGCCAGAGGAAAGTGACTCGCCTAGCCCCGCATCGGGGCTGCTGGCCCGGTGCTATATGATAGAGATGTTCGCCCTTGCCTCGCCTTTTGCACCTCTCCTTCTTGCTTGCTTACCTAGCTCTTGTCTTAGTGACTCCTCCTCTTTTCTAGTTTTTTATGAGTGTGAAAACGGTAGATTTTTCATTTGCCAATGAATTTGATCCGCTCCGATTCGATCAATAATTGGATTCGTCGGCTAGAGAAAGGTTTTGTGACATGGACGCCCAGCCCTTATCGGCCTATCTTATAAGCGGTTGGCCCACCTAACAGATGATGAGATTCTCGATCGATTTGATCGAATTTTGAAAAGTCTTTCTCACTATTCAGAGCAGTGGAGCTTTCGATCAAGATGTTCTCGCCTCCCCGTTCGGGCTCTCGCTCGAATCGGAACCACGTTGGTAGGCTTTCGACTCAATCTAATAGCCTACCTATCGGGCGCCAATAAAGAGAAAGTTTTCGCATGGGCTCATCATCTGATGCAGAACCGATGCGAGAGGGATAATTAATATGGGAGAAGCGGGATTGATAGCTTTCAAGAACCAGTGGAAAGGAAAGAGTTGTTCCCGGCATTCCTTCCTTTCCAAAGATAGATAGTAGTTTGGGCTGGCATAAAATCTTTTATTGAACGCCGGTTGTTTGAAAACAAATAAGGGCCAAGCGTTGCCAGCCAGCCGAAGGCAAAAACACTTTGATTTTATGAATAAGGGCGAGAAGGAAGAGAAGAAGGATTAGTAGTTGCCCAGCCGAGGATTCGATTTCGGTCCCGGAGTTCGACGACGCCGCCTAAAACTAGTCTCGGTCATAGAGAGGCATTGATTTCTCCATGAAACAAACCCCATCTCTTGTTCCCTCCCGCCTCAACAGCAGAGCTAGGTGCAGATACAGATCTAGATGCGAGATGATCCCGAACCGATTTCATAACCACCATCCATCACCAATCACATTCCACATCCCACTTCCAACCTTTCGATTCCTCGGTAGGCAGTCATTCAGAGGCAGGTGAGCCGGGTCAGGAAGGAGTTTGACTGCTGGGATGGGATGTGGGATCCTATTCGAAGCACTCCACCACGAATAACTATCGATCGGGCCGTCGGATAGGCAGTAGAGATAGGAACTCCTATCTTTAGGGCGGGGCTTTCAAGACACAGATGAACTACTCCATCTTGAAAGGGCTTTCCTCGGGGAAAGAGACTGAACTACTAATAGGAGTAGTAAAGGCCAGAAGGAAGTAAAAATCCATAGAAAAATCCTTCCCGGCCGACGGGACTCTACGTCTGGGTCTTATCCCATCTCATTATCGGATTAGGAAGAGTGCCCTTGAACTACAGACCAATCATAATAAACAATACAAGAAATGGATTCTCCTGCCGGCGAGAAAGGAAAAGAAAATCAGGCAAAAGGGGGAAGAGGAGATTAAGGATAGTCACTCCACTCCATAGATAGTGAACACAGATTCGTCGTTTAAAGCGCTTGACTTCCTTTCGGGTCGGAAACGCGGGCTGCTGGTGGGGCAGGAGAATGGCTTCTTCCGCTTTACAACCGGAATAAGGAACCGTCAGAATTAAGCCTACCTGTCGATGAATAAATTTGATTTGAGAGGACCACCTGCTAGCGGAGAAAGATTTGTATGGAATGTCCTACTCCTGCCTGAGCTTTCCGATCAACCAATCCCTATTTCAGGGACATCTGTGTTAGGTAGGCCCAGGGATCACTGATTAGTCGAATGAGCCCTCCTCCGGCCTATCATTCATTGGTCGACCCGGCTGGCGGCTCCTGCATCTCCTGCGTCTCCATGGGGCCCCTTCCGCCGACGTTTGCTGCTAGGAGTCCCTCTAGTCGAATCAATAATCAATAGAAGTCCCATTCTATAGAAGTTGACTGACCTGGCTCTTCAATCGACGATCTACTGCTCCTCTTAGTTGCAGATGCCCATGCTTTGATTCGAAACCCTAGCCAGTGATGAATCCCAAGGAAGATCGGAGTATTGAATTCCTCCTCCCGTCCCTTCGGTCCAGATATTTTTAACCCGTCCCAGCAACGAACACCTTCCTAAAGCAAGGTGAGGCTCTGCCCTTCCCTAGAAGAAACTCCGGGCCCTTACGTAATAGGCGGAGCAGCTAGTCCAACTTCTTGAGCAGCCGAGATATTGAACAACGAACATTTGATTGAATTCCTTGCCTCACCCTGAGATGAGAGGGAAGGTCGATGTTTGACTCGAATCCTGGACCTGATCTTTAATCCTACACCGGTTAATGATGCGATGGGAGAAGTTTTTCATGTCGGCTGGCCCAGTCGAGGCTCGGGAATGCCCAATGGACATTACTTCGATCTGCCCCTAGCTCTATAATCAACCCGTCTTCCCAGTCCCTGAAAGCCCTCCTGGGCCTAGCCCTCTTTCTCCACTCGAGTTTGAAGTTCAGCGGCTTTCATCGTTGACGAACACCTGCGCTAATAAGACAAAGACAGAGGAGTCTATGCCTTGAATGAATCAGTAACAACGGAGGGGGATCTGAGGGGGAATGGCCTATAAATCATTGGTGGACCTGGACTTGAACCGGTCACGGAGCTCTCAACTGAGTTGTTTAGGTTCTGGAATTCCATCTCGTTTTGGGGTTTCGGTTCGAAGGTTATAAAATGTGGTGCGGGTTCATCTCTCTCGACCAGTTCAGGTTCAAGGAAGGGTGATCGAGGGACCAAGACTTTAGATCTCTTCTCTATGGCGGGAGGTTGATTTCGTATCAAGAGTTTGTTGGGGAGGCCAGGGAAGACGGATTGGATCGAGAGGCGATGCCTATGCCTCTTCTTCATCGATAGGATTCCCATCATTTGCAGTATCAGGCGAAGGAGACAAGGGCGAGGCACCGAACATGTTCTATCCTCAACCTCCATCCGTCATTAGTAATCTCAATCCGCTTTTCCTATTCACTAGTACACTGCGCGCTACTTATAGCAGCCAGCTTAAAACCCCTATCAGTGACGGCGCTAACGCGCCCCCTTCAAAACGCTTATTACGTCAAGGCGCTAGCGCGCAACGGCTTTTCAGGGCTAGCCAGCTGAAAACTACAGCGCGCTAAAGCCTGAATTTATAGTCGTTTTGAAGCTTCAAAACGTATGAGCGCGCGCGCCTGAATTGATAGTCGTTAGCAGCAAGCAACGGCTTCAAAGCCGTTGCTTGCTGGGTCCTAGTCTTTATCTATAGTAGTGACGGCTCTTCTTCTGTTCAGCCATATTGTTCGTGCATTGAAAATGGATCTTATACGCACGGGGAACTAGGACCCAGCCTGGCGATACAAGAACAATACCGGCCCCACTCCTTGATCGTTAAAAGCACCATCCAAGTACATGCAAAATTCCTCATGCTCATCCTCCGTAGCGAAAAGGACATCTTCTACCCCGCAGGTATGAGTTCCTCTTCGCGTTGGTTGATAGATTCGGGAGCTTCTAATCACATGACATGTGATGACTCTCTCATGGTTGGATCTATCTCTCCACCTTCTTCCTCTTCCATTTTGACTGCAGATGGTACTCCTTAACTGTTTCAAAAGTAGGTTCTATTGTTTCCCTCGTTCTCCACATCTGTCTCTTCATGATGTCCTTCATGTTCCCAAATTGGCTATGAACCTACTTTCTGTTGGACAATTAGTTTAAAATCATTGTGTTGTGGCAATTTTCTAATGATGGTGTGTTGTGCAGGATCAGTTGACAGGGAGGCAGATTGGGACAGGCCGTAAAGTTGGGAGACTGTTCCACCTAGAGACCCGTCATATTCCCTCTGCAGCAGCTTTCTCAGTTTCTTCTGTCAGTGGTTCCTTTCTCCTTCCTTGTTATGGCATTATAGGTTAGGTCATGTGTCTAGTCCTAGGCTTAAGGAGCTTGCGACGTTCAGGTGCTTTGGGAAGGTTAACTTACAGTCGTTTGAAAACATAATGGCTAGGTTGTGACGTTGGCAAAACACTTAGCCCTTCCTTTTCATCTAGTGATAGTGTTTCAGCAGCTCCTTTTGAGTTAGTGCACTCTGATGTTTGGGGACCTGCACCTCTTTTAAAGGTGGATCCTTCTATTATGTGACGTGACCTTCATTGATGATTCTTCGAGATTTACTTGGATTGACTTTATGAGACTTCGTTCTGAATTGCTTTCTATTTTTCGTAATTTTGTGCTATGGTTGAGACACGATATTCTACTAAGGTGAAAGTCTTGCGTTCGGATTCAGGGGAGAGTATATCTCCTCTTCCTTTCAGGATTTTCTATCGTCTCGGGGTATTGAGCCCCAACGTTCTTGTCCGCAGACTCCTGAACAAAATGGAGTTGCAGAGCGCAAGCATCGCCATATTATGGAGACTGCTCGTTCCTTGCTACTCTCTGCTTCTGTTCCTCGGGAGTTTTGGGCAGAAGCTGTCCTTACCTCTGTATACTTGATTAATCGTATGCCAACTCCCTTTGTCTGGTATTTATCCAGTTGAGCGCCTAACTGGAATTCGTCCGGATTATTTCAGACTGCGTGTGTTTGGTTGTACCAAATGTTCTTCTTCCTAGGACAGAAAGGGATAAGCTGTCTGCCAGGGCTGCTCGATGTGTCTTTATGGGTTATGCTGCTAACCAGAAAGGCTATCGCTGTTATGACCCCCTATACGTAAAGGCGTCGACTTCGAGTGTCTCGTCATGTTTTCTTTATCGAGAGTGTGCCTTTTATGCATCCTCCTCTTCAGGATCTTCGGAGTCATCTGTTCCCTTGCTTCCTTTTTTCCTGAGACTTCGTCATCATCTCCCTCGTCTTCGTCTTCTGAGCGTGCAACATTGCCTGTCACTCACACTTATGTTCGCAGGAATGTTGCAGATGTTCATACGCCCGTTCTTGACAGGCTTCTCCGTGGTGCAGTTGATGATCAGCCTGCGGCAGCTCCTGAGGTGACTCTCCCAGCTTCTGATCCGCCTACGACACCCCAGGTTCGTCCACGATCTACTCGTCCTTCTGTTCTTCCGGTTCGATTTGTAGACTATGCTTTTTCCTCCACGTCATCGAGCTTTTCTTGCAGCTGTGCATTCGTTTCATGAGCCCCAGACCTATAGAGAGGCAGCTAGTATTCCATGTTGGCAGCAGGCTATGCCCATCAGTAGTAGGGGAGCGTCGAGGCGTTGCAGCGGACTGGCACCTGGAATCGTCGTCCTCTTCCTAAGGGTAAGTCTGCCATTGTCTGAGATTCGGATGGAGTCTCGTTTAGTCACTCGCTCGGGTGTATAAGGTGAAGACTCGGTCAGATGGCACACTTGAGAGGAGCGAGTTTGGTTGACAAGGGCAACGCATGATCGGGATGGTTGATTTTGAGGATACCTTTGCCCTTTTGCAAAGATTACCAGTGTACGTACATTGATTGCAGTTGCTTCAGTTAGAGGTTGGCCCTATTTCAGCTCGATGTGAAGAATGCCTTTTGCATGGTGATCCCCATGAGGAGGTTTATATGCAGCCTCCACCAGGTCTGTCGGCTTCTTCACATTTGGTTTGTCGCCTGCGTAAAGCGTCTATATGGTCTCAAACTACAAGCGGGTAGAGTCAAGTAAAGCAACGAGCTACGCTTCTTTACTAGATAGGGGCGAGCAGCAGAGTAGCGCGCGAGTACGCACTCACGTTTTTCATCTCTTCCCAAGAGTAGCTCTAGTTGTTCAAAAGCCTACAAACGGTACAAGCGAAGGCTGAAAAGTCAGGCATCCCTAGTTGACGCTTCGGACTGTTAATGTGACATGTGTCTGGCAGCAACAGGAAGGAGAAGGAAGGGATTTATACGATTGAAGCTGCGATATTACGTTTTCAGCTTCAAAACGACTATCAATTCAGGCGCGCTAGCGCGTTTTACCTTAGTAATAAGCTTGGAAGCCATGCTGAAAAACGTAAGCTAGCGCGCAACGGCTTTGAAGCAGCCAGCAAGCAACGGCCGCGCAGTAGTTTTGAAGCTGGCTGAAAAGCCTATTAGTAAAACGCGCTCATACGTTTTGAAGCTTGCTTGCTGGTTCTGAGCAAAGTAGGAGTGACATTCAAAAGAGAATGCTATGTACGGTAACTCAGAAGTTCTCCATTGAAGTCGGTTAAACCTTTCCCTTGCTTACGCTTCCTCTCCCTTCCTTCGCTCCCGAGGGTTAGGATCGACGGGTTGGTCGCCTGTATGATAGGGGCTTTCGCTTCCTTGGCTGCCTTGCTTGCTTAAGACTAGTTGAAGTCGTGATCCCTCTCCTTCCCTTAAAGAAAGAGAGCACTAATGAGACCTTGTCTTTCCTTGGCTCTTTAAGGAGTTACGAGAAGGCACTCTCCCAAGAGAGGGCCGAGCGTCACGGGTTTAGTGGTAGCTTTTGACAAGTAGCTAAGGTAGCGTCGTCGTTCCAACCTCCTTGCCCAGTTGCCTTAGCAGCTCTAGTTGCTTTAAGGCAGGGTGCAGCTGTAGCATCTCTAGCAGCTCTGGAGCTAGTCGCTTCTGCCTTGCTTGATGTCGCCTTCGGCTTCCTAACTCTAGCAGCTAGTGCAGCTCGGCTTGCTGCTGTTATTCCTGCTGCTAAGGGAGCTGTAGCAGCTAGGGCAGTTCACTCTGTTAGCTCAGTTAGCTCGGCTCTTGTAGCTCAGGGAGTGTAGCGAAGGTCACCTCCTTTATAGATGAGGGGGCTGGGGGTGTGGGCGCAACGGTTAAGACAAGTAGCTGACGTTGGTTAAACCTCTCCTGCCTTCCGAGCTCAAGCTGTTAGGTTAGTAGGAAACCGGGCATTAGAGTTTGAAAGTGAGTGGAGCGAAGGGACTACGACTTAAAGAATTGATTTAGTGGAGTGGAGCGTGGTTGCGGGGTACAGTAAAGTAAAGTTGTTTAAATCTCCCTTGCCTTGTTGCCTTTCAGCTGTTAGGCAAGTGGTACCTTTCCGAGTGCGTTAGCTGCTTTCAAGAGGGAGTTGCATAATCATCTTCAGGTAATCAAGCTCACGACCATGGTTACTACATTAATGAAAGACAGAACTAACGTACGCCTAAGGCAGCTAGCTCGTAGGGCAGCTCTTGCAGTTTGGTCTTCCTGTAGCAGATGAAAACGTTCTATGAGAAGTAGCTCCTGAACGACGCGCTACGGTTACTCTAATAGGCTTTTGACCATTCCGTCTGTTGACGCTCCGAACTAAAGACAAACGCCCTAGCTGCTGTCGCAACGTCGAGCCAGCGAAAAGGAACGGCAACATGGAATCCTTACTGGACGTAGCGAGCAAAGGAGCTACCAGAGCTTTTGACAACTATCGCTACCAGGAAGAAGGCAAGGAAGGAAGGAGATTAATGACGGGGATAGTCCGAAAGCCAACATTTAAAGCAATAAGAAGTAGAGGTCTCACTACTAGTCGGCAGGTATTAATACGACCAGAGGAGTCTTATCCGACCGGAAAGTGTCGTCAATGTTGGCCGGGCGGGAAGGCCAAGCCAGCTAATGAAGGAGGGATCACGACTTCAACTGTCGGTTAAGGCAGCGGCGGAAGTTGGCTTCCAATGTTGACGGGTTTCCTACTAACAGCTAATGAAGACCGTTCCACTCGAGCTTTTGTTGGGAAGCCCTTCGCCTGCTAACTGAAACTAGGGCCGTTCCTCCCTGTCTCTTAAAGGCCCTCTATCCGTTGGAGGGAGAAAACAAGTGACTAGAGATTGGAATCCGTCAGTTTGTAGATAAGGGATTGGGATTGACGAATGGATGGAATGATTGGCACGGAGAGACGGATGTGCTCTGGTTGCTCGTTCAATGATATGACGTAGTAGTAGTTGATACTACTACTCAATTCGATCTGTATACGGGGCCCCTTGTAAGTCAGACTTATACTGAAAGCTTTCGAATCAACTCAACTATACTATTCAACAACTGAACTTTAGAGACTTCTTCCGCGATTCAATGAATAGTTTCATTGATAAGACTCTTGGAAAAGGGGTTGTTGAAATACTCATCAACCAGTATAGTCTATTTCAATCCGTCTTCACCAATCCCTCCTGATGATTCCAAGTTATTGAAGACGAAACTCGAACTACAAACAAATTCTTCGAGCCCTCTTCAATCGGCGCCGCGGTTCCCTCCATCCGATCGATAGTGAGAGCCAATACCTCCATGTGCCTCTACTGTTCGTCCTGGAGCAGCACCGAAGAACTTCATCCCGGCGCATCAACTGATCCTTGAATGACGGAGACCTGGCTAGGAAGACGGGGATGGCCGCTTGGCCAACTAGAACAAATGCACCCTCCCTGCTCATCAACCTCGCGCCGCCGGGCGCTGACCCTGAGGGAGGGAATGATGGCACCTCCTCACATCAAGTTGTTATTACGGAGATGAGAGGGTTAGCCGTTCGTTTTCTACCGAGGTCGGGGTTTTCAGACAAATCAATCATTGAAGGGCTAGAAGCCGGATCGCTCACTCATCCATTTCTGCTTCTCCCAATGGGAGGTCGACGCGTGGAGCCGGGGAGGCGGATGGGACTCTATTTCGACGGCTTCAGGTCGAGCTCCCTTCAATAATGTCGAAGGATCACAAGAGTCGCCTTTCTCCCAACATCATTCTCAAACAAAGTATGGATTGGGTGGGTTCTTTCTATCTCCCGGAGGGAAGGAAGTGTTTGGTTTTGGGATAAAAGATGGTTGCTGAAACTGCTAACAGGGAATGGCCAGCCGCAGCAATGGAAGGTTGCCCAACCGCGTATATGTTGGAAGAAAGTCATCTGTATCGTTCCATTACCCATTCCTTAGTCAAGTCACTCAACAATTGTATCCTCTTCGATTCTAGAATGATCCACGTACACTGCTCCCTTCTCCCTCATCCATGTTCTTCTAAGGTCTCGATTCGGGGATAGGCCGTCAGGGCTTTCCTGGTAGCGTATGCTTAACTCCGACCTTCCCATTCCCGTCCGGGTATGAAACCTCAAGTATGGGTTATGCTCCGAGCAGACCAGCAGATATGATGGATGGACCTCCCGTCGCCCGAAGAAGCGGTCGATCGAGTAGGTAGAAGAGGTTAGCGCATGTTCGTAGTGATTGCCCCGGATAGAGGAGAATAGATTGGTACGTTTTCCTGAGATTTGGCCCACCAATGACTACCTACTCCCGCCCGGTGCCTGAACCGTCGCTCGTTTACATCCGGGAGAGAGAATAAGAGAGAATAGGATACACCCGAACGAAAGAGAAGGAGTTCCTATGGCTAAAGCTGGTCACCTTTGCATCTCGAAGAGGGGATGGCACCTCTGCTTCAGGTGGTCACTTCATATTATTCTCCTGAGCCGGTGGGGTAAGAAGGATGTTTCATTGATCAATCAATTCGACGGGAAGAGCTGAACCCTACCCTGAGGAGAGGAATAGGGCCTCTAACGCCTAAAAACCGGAATGGAATAAAAGCCTCTGACGGTGTGCCTTTCATACTCCTCTATACGCCCCGGTATCTAATACTCGAATATACGCCTTTCTTTAGACGGCTCACGCTTTTGGCCTATATCTGTGAACCAGATAGGAGTTTGTATTGGAATAGTCCCCGTTCCTCAATAAGAAGAATTCCTTTATTGATAGTCGGTGGTGACTCGTTTCATGAGGCTCCACTCGCCTTACCTTAACTGACCAAGGGAAAGGTGCTTTTTTAATTGTAGTCGAATCAATAGGAGTTGATATGAGAGTAGTTATTTCGAGAGAAGTCATCCGATAGGAGTTTGTATTGGAATAGTCTCCTTCGAATACGTTCCTTAGGAAGGTCCCTTGAGTGTCGTGGTTGGGTGCCCATCAATGTTGAATTGAGAAAGAAACCTCGCTTTTCTCAATGAATTGAGAAAGAAATTCAGGTTTGGGATGTTTATCAATCAATTCTGGGGCCCCTCCCAGGGCATTTCGGGCGATATAAGGCGCTGCCGGAAGTGGAGTAAGCAAGGAAGCGAAAGCCCTATCATACAGGCGACCAACCCGTCGATCCTAACCCTCTCCAGCAAAGGAAATGGAGTTGGGGCATCAGCAGGAGTAGAAGAATCTGATCTAGCACTGGGGAATGAAAGAATTCGGTTATCAATTCCTATGCTTGCAAGCTACCTATTATGATTTTATTCGTCACCAACCATTTCCGGTGACTCAAGCATAGCATCTTTCCCCAAGCCCTTGTCATTTCCAGGATCGGCAGTTCCATCCCTCCGTCCAGTTCTGCTTCGTATCCCATCGATACCTCAGGTAGGCATAGGAGAGTAATCGATTAGCCCAATCATCGGAGCCGTCGGAATGGGAGCAAACGTAGCTGGGTCGGATTACTCCTTCCCTGTATATATAACGCATGCAGTAATTATTAAACACTCGGATCAGGACCTTCGTCGAATGGGTGGAAGCTGGCGGCAGGGCTTGCTTAACCGGATACACGGAATTGGGATCTCTCGCATGCAACAAATATCGGGAAACCCTCGAAACTTCTATTATCGTTGGTAGGAGCGGCGGGATGATGATGAGTATATAAATATATATAAATATAAAGAAATTTATATATATTTATGAGACCAATAAAGAGCAAGAGAAAGAAATTTTATATAGATGGAGGAAATGTGGAAAACAAGACAGGGATTCTCTACAATGACACTGTACAACAATTGAAAGGGATGTAGCGCAGCTTGGTAGCGCGTTTGTTTTGGGTACAAAATGTCACGGGTTCAAATCCTTTCATCCCTACCTATTACTTCTCCTATGGGCAGTAACGAGGGATCAATTGAGATCGATGAAAATTGGACATAATCTGTAGTTGAATGAGACTATATGCATGCTGACGATTGGGTACAAAAGAATCCTTCCTTTTCTTTACAGCTGTATCTCCTGTCGTAAGAAAGCGCTCTTAGTTCAGTTCGGTAGAACGTGGGTCTCCAAAACCCGATGTCGTAGGTTCAAATCCTACAGAGCGTGATTCTGTTCTTGTAATGTCGAATCACAATAAAATAACTTCACTAACGTCGAACTGCAACCTGAATTTTACCTCCTGCAGATTAAGGAGGAGGTCCATAAAAAAAGAGATGTTACTCAATCAAAGGTCCAACTGATCACCGCGTCTGTATTGTAAATATGCTGTTACGAATAATCAGGCCAAAGTAATAGGAATTAGACCTAAGACGATTCCAAATAGAAAACTTCAATCATTTCAATTTATTTGAAAGAGGATAAAAGAGAGGTCATATCTATCCCTAAATATGAATCCAAATCGCCCATGAATCTCAATGACCAAGAATTGGCAATTGACGCGGGAAGGAACTATAGAATACCTGGAATCTCACAGAAAGATGAATTTTGATGAATTAATTGTTCATTCAATTAATTTCAAATGACGTCACCAATCAATAGAGCTGGGGTTATAGTTGAAGCAGCCAGTAGAAAACCGAAATAACTAGTTATAGTAGGCATGAAGGAACTAAATGAGATACGTTCTTTTTTTTTTTATACATATGTTTATAAAGCACTTACCTGACGTTTCCATTTTTGCGAGATAGAATTCGAAGAAAAAGACCATTGAGGAGGCCAATTTCAAGTTCTTGATTCATCAGTCATTATAGACGGCACTAACAAAGATAGAGTGACAGAGGTCAAAAAGGATTCATCATCTGTGACATCTACTGATCCCGTGATTTCGAATCAACAGATTCAGTGAGCAACTCGTGAGTCAAGTTATAGTAATAAGAACTGTGTCGCTTCATTCAAAATGAAATTATCTTTGAGTAACTATGGAAGAATTGGATTTGAAAAGAATTTCCATTTTGATCATTTCTTTTCTTTTCAATTGTATATACCACCATTTTGGAATAAACGACCTGATAACACCTTTGACTTTACTTTAACTCATTGGATTCAGTAGTAGGTTGGTTAATTGCACATAATATCTCGAATGATAAGAAAAAGTCTCCCATGATCTCTCGAAGAAATCAAACCTTTATTTCGAGTCTAACTCGATTTTCAAACTAGCAATTTCTATTATCCTTTTAGGTTCTACATTCTGTCTTTCCATATCATAGAGTCCAGTCCCATCCTTGTAGCTAGGTCAAGAAGAAACCTTTTGATCTAATGCAGCAATGGTTGCATCACGAATATTGATTGTTACAACTATTGTTTGTTCTGTTTCTTTCATCGAATACTATCTACTACTGTACGACCAACCAATTACTTGAAATGAAAGGATTAGAAAAAAGAAAAGACCCTCCATGAAAAGGAGGTTTCTAGGTTTTGCATCTAATTTCATTGTGGGAATATGAGAATCTCTTTCATGAATTATTAGAACCCGTCGACTCACACTTTACCAAGATCTTCAGTTTCTATTCCGAAGCCAGTAATGGGAAACCCTATACTACAGGAATTTGAGGGATTTTCTATTGAATGACACGCGGTTCTGCATAGACAAGGAACAAGAAAGGAATTATGTACCATTTCTTTTCGATACTGATTGAAACTGCGTTGCTGTGTCAGAGGAAGGATAGCTATACTGATTCGGTATACTCTAAATACACCTTCGGTACAATATTGACGATCTCACAAAGATGAAATCTCAGTAGTTTTCCATTTACTGATCCCATCTTTCACGGAATCGATCCCCTTTTTACTGTACAAGAATATGTGGAGCTCAGCATGTCTGGAAGCACGGGAGAACGTTCTTTTGCTGATATTATTACCTTTATTCGATACTGGCTCATTCATAGTATTACTATACCTTCCCTATTCATTGCGGGTTGGTTATTCGTTAGCACGGGTTTAGCTTACGATGTGTTTGGAAGCCCTCGGCCAAACGAGTATTTCACAGAGAGCCGGCAAGGGATTCCATTAATAACTGGCCGTTTTGATCCTTTGGCACAACTTGATTCATTTAGTAGATCCTTTTAGGAGGCCTCAATGACCATAGATCGAACCTATCCAATTTTTACAGTGCGATGGTTGGCTGTTCACGGACTAGCTGTACCTACCGTTTCTTTTTGGGGTCAATATCAGCAATGCAGTTCATCCAACGATAAACCTAATCCGAATTATAGAGCTACGACACAATCAAACCCGAACGAACAAAATGTTGAATTGAATCGTACCAGCGGTGTGAAAGGAATAGCCCCGCTTAAAGTGAAAGTGACTCCATAGCCCTAAAGGGGGTTCTTACTCATTTTGTACGCAGCTTTTGATTTTCCAATTATTTCTTCAATTGAGAGAAAGAAAGAGAATAGTAGGAATTCTCTTATCCCATTCGGAAGGATATCATCCTCATAATTATCCATGACTGTTTATGTCTCTAGCACGACCACTTGATGAAATGTGGAGGAAGTGGGGTAAATGGCCGATACTACTGGAAGGATTCCTCTTTGGCTGATAGGTACTGTAACTGGTATTCCTGTGATCGGTTCAATGGGTATTTTCTTTTACGGTTCATATTCCGGATTGGGGAGTGTGAGTGCCTGTTGCTGTTTGAGTTAGAGTTGACGGTCGTGACATACCTCTAAGATCAGAGCTGGGTTCCACGGCAACATGGAAGCCTCTGTAGCTTTGTCAATCTTCCTCTTCTGCCTTCCGAGCTGCCAGGCAAGAGTGACCTTATGAGTCCTCAGGTGCTTTAAGAGGAGTGAGCGTGTAAGCGTAGGCTTAAAACGGAATCCAGAAGCGAAAGAGGAAGACAAAGAGAGACTATCAAAATATTGAGTCATTAATTCCGTCAGTCTTATATTCCTCTAGTATGTATGAAAAGAAAGAAGGGAAACGAGTGCTACGAGTGTTCATGGCGGAGATAGAGGCGGAGGCTTTGACAATACTCACTTCCGAATGATGACGCTCTTCTGATTAGATAATCAAATTCATGATGCCCCAGCCGTTTTTCGTAACTAAATGAAAAACCTTCATCAACAAAAGCTGAATTTATTGGAATGATATCGATTCACATAGCGCCATAGTTAGTATGACAGCCCCACACATGGTAGCCATGGAGACTATAGCGCTAGTGCGGATCTGCAAAGGATCGAACGGGGTAGGTGGCACTCCGATTCCCCGTACGATACAGGATTCCGTTATCGCCTCTGAGAAGTCTATTGGGTCCACTGATAAACACGTATTATTGGGATGGAGCTGCAGACAATGGATACCATTACCCCAGTAGAGCGCTAATCAAAAAGTATACAAATCGCGCACAGGTGATAAGGGTATCTCTGACATAGGAGTATGCCAGAGCCTCTGCTAAACCAAATGATTTAATGCGGCGATTTGGCTCCTCTATGAAAGGAGCATCACCCAATCCATTTTTCCGTTTCGGTGATCGGAGTGACGGTTGCCGTTTTCCTCAAATTTCGACGAAGCAATCGACGTAGTACTCTCCCGAACAAAGGTAGTTTACCCGCCCCCATCGGCCCCTTTTTTCGCAGTCATTCTATCCGACGATCCAATCCCGCCCTTAAACGATAGGGCGAGCGGTCTCAAGCGTTTTAGCCCGAGCTTTTGTAGTTGTTCACTCAATGACATACACACACGGCTTGTCGCCAGTGAAGAGATTGAAGGCTCGCAACATGATGATAGTTTCCCAATTGGTGTTTCTGATATCACGCTCAAAGAAGAGTGAGACTTTAGGTAAGGGAACAGTACCAGTATACTCTGGGTTTACCGAAGAAAAGAAATGGGATTGATTTTCGACGTTTCATAAGGTTTGATTTTCGACGTTTCATAAAGTCAAGCGAGGATCCGATCCTTATTGACTTTACGCAATTTCCAGTTCGAGCAATAGCAGCAACTACTATAGTAGCGTTAGCAGCAGGAGTAGCGCGCTTGGCTGTCTGCTTTCCTTGCCTTGGCAGCGCCTTGGCTGTAGCAGGAGTAGCGCTCTTGACAGCCGGCCGCTTTCAACCCTGGCTTTCCGGACCCTCCTTCCCTTCTTTACTAAAGACCGGTTCCAGGAGGACCGCGAGGTATATCGAAGGGAACCTAGCCTTTTGGAGAGATAAGAACCCACCCACACTGCACTTAGGTACCCTGGAGTAGACAGCCTTCTAGGAAGCCATAGCTTGTGGTTTGAGCATCTTGCATCCACTTACACTTGTGTGTGCTTCGTAGGATAGTTTTCTACCTAGTGACGGACGTTGTTCGCTGTCCCGCCTAACCCACCATCGGGTAAGAGGTAGGAAATCAGCAAACATCAGTTTCTAGTCCATCAATCCCAGGTGTCCTAGACCTAGGCGAAGTGCTGCCGAAATTTCAACTCAAACTCGGCAAGTGCGAGGTGTGTTACGGTTTATTGTTGATAGGAAAGAGTGAAGAGTAGATTCGTCGACTCCTAAAGTGCCTCCCTCAAGGGAGATGCTGCTGAAATTTCAGCTCGAAGGTTGAGCCGAGTCCGTGACCATCTTTGAATCCTCTCCTGTTAAGGGAGGTGCTGTCAGACTTCTAACTCGACCCGTTTTACCTCCTCAAAGTCACATTTAAGGGTGATTAGAGAGCTGAGATTCGAGTTTCCACCTCGCAAAGGTGTCAGGTTTCGTTGAGATTTCCGCAACGGAGAATCCATCGACGCTCGAGTGCAAAGGCAGAAGGGACTTCCGTGACAAGTAGCGTGTCAGTCTCGAGTGTTAGAAGCCCGATTCTTACCAGATCGACGGTCGGCAAGATTGTATCGTTCCAGATCCGCCATGTAAAAATCAGGTGAACCTTCAGGGATATCGCTTCATCGAAACCGAATGTCCTGGCTTTTCCGCTTTTTCGTATCGCGTCCCCAGACCCCCGCTCCGGTGATCTTAGCAGCTTGGCGGTGTACCCCTATTTGGATCCATTGCCGAAGAAATCGTTAAAGGCAACTGGCCGACCCCGGCAACGAGAGGCTTCCAGAGCGACAGTTGAATATCTTTCAGCGAGGCGGGGCCCTTCAAGCACGCTTTGTTTTTAACAGATTTTGAAGTTTGGACAGTGGGTTGATCCACTGTCGTGTATGAGAGTGGACTACTTGCAATCATCTCCGCCTTCAGCGCCTTCGGAAAGCGCCGTCTTACATTAGGATGGGGAGTCGGGGTCGAACAACTAGGCTTACTACTACTACTACTATAATCTGGACGGTGGAAAACGGCATTCGAACTAATGGATGATTTGATGGGAATGTGGTGAAATTGGTCATAATACTGTCTTTTCTGGTTTTTCCGGACCAAAGCTGCTCTGCTCTGGGTCACTTGTTTGTTGTTGGTAGACTCAGTGATTACTGAGAAATGAAATGATTGGGAGGAGCCCCAACACAAGAATTTTGACCAGCGGATCCTTCTGAAGAATGGTTTGAGCCTTGGTGCGAAACTCCATATTTTTGAAACTGAACTAATTGCCCCATGTGTCTCTTAAGAGGTATAAGCAAACCTCCTAAGATATATATGGTACGACTCCATGCTTCGCCTTTTTAGTTTGAAGTGTACCCCTGCCCATGAGGCTAATGCTCGAAATAAGAAAGCGGAGAAAGATAGACTTTTGGGTTCCCGATTGGTTGATGGGAAGCCTAGCCTGAACGGGCTTACGATCAACCAATCGGGACAAACGCAAAATCTGTAAAAGGGCGACGAGACGCCTTGTCCTTCCTTTTGGTTTAGCCTTTCGAGTGGACTTTTCTCGAGAAAGCCGAAATGCAGGTTGAACACTCTCTGTTACAGTTTGATGTCACTTTTATCTTTTTCGTTACTGGTGTATTGCTAGTGGACTCTAATAGCTAGTGGACTTAAAGAGCGAGCTGTACTGGTAGCTAGCTTACTAGTACTGGTGACTGTAAGAGCTGTACTGACAGACAGAGCTAGTGAGGTCCTCCAGACCGAACGATTGCTATTGCTGTACTGTAAGAGCTGTACTGGTAGCTATTGCTGCTTGCTGTAAGAGCTAGTGCTGTACTGGTGACTGTACTTACACAGCTGTACTGGGTACTTACTTGACTGGGAAAAGCAAGCGTCTGATCAGATCAATCAAGAGATAGGGGTTCGGCCAAACATCTTTTCCTAAGCAAGGACTACGCTGGCGAGTTACGATTGGCCGAGGGAGTTCCATCATGTAGCTGGGTACAAATAAGCCAGTAAAAGACAAGTAGAAGCCAGTTAAAGACGAGTAGGCAGGGTACTATGAAGCCAGTGGGGTACGTAAACGGGGACAGATCACATGGTTTTGTACTGGTCAGCTTTGGGCTGGAGATTGACGATTGGCTGAGGTTTGAAATGATCCATGTTACGGAACCAAGACACTGCTGGGTTAAGGGCCTCCAACGCCTATAAATAGAAGCTTCTTTCTCTACTAGCTGCACCGCAGCACCTGCTCACCAAGTGGTTGAACCACTTGCCTCGCTAACCGGAAACAACCCGCCTCATATGACAGTAAAGAAACTCCCCGCTAAAGCTATGTCTTTTCATTGCTGTCATAGGTTAGCGGTAAGGAGTGAATTGATGAGAAGCGGGCCGCGCCTTCATTGAACTCAATCTGTAGCTACTAGCCGCAGCTCCACCGCTTTCATGTTGAGAAGCGGCCTGCGCCTTAACAGCTGCTTGCCGTGTTATAACAGTTGATGCGGGGTGGGCAATGAACTGTTTCAAGAGCTACACCGCTTTCATGAACACCAGCCCTCGCCCTAAAGGCTTCTTGCCGTTTGAGAACATAGCGGTCAGTGAAGGAGCGGGCATGAAAGCTTAATAGGGCATAGGCCCGCCCGCGCCTCAAGCTCTTGAAAGAGCTACTAGCAGCAGCCGGAGCAGTTGCCTACGAGCTCCCCTCAGAGGGGTTGGGGTGGTACCACTTGTTGAGTTAGAGAGAATACCCATTGCCTTAAAGCTTATGTTGATAAGCGGCCTGCACCTTAAGGGAAGAAGCCGTTTTAGAACATAGCGGGGATGTGAGCGGTAGCTTCAATTGAGCTGCTAGCGGCCGGCCCACGCCTTAAAGCAATCAATTGAGCTTCCGGGAAGAAAGAACTATTTTCGGGTACTAAAAAAAAAAGAAAGCAGGCGAAAGCTGGTTGCTGATATGGTTCTGTCCTCCACCATATCAAGGCCAGTTTTGTTCTGTCGATCTTCCTTAGGAACAGGGAAATAAGTCTGACCATCTCAGGCTCAAACGTTTTTGAATCCGCAGGTTCTTTAACCCTTGTTTTAGGGACAATCCATAGGCGAGTGATCCATGGAGCCGCAGCTCTTGCAGAAAATCCAGGGATTTGGATAAAGTCTTTCTTGCCATTTCACTCCCGCTTGGTATTTAGACAGACTTTTTGACCATGTCCTTCCTCAAGTCGAGCTCAATACACAATAAAGACATTATGCTGGCTTCTTCCCTTAGCTGGAACGATTAGGTAGGCTTCTTTCGGGGCGGCAGTCAGAAAAAGTGGCTTAGGCTTAAATCGCGCGTTTGCGGCCTTGGAGGGCGTTTTACTTAAATGTTAGTACCTGTTCAAGTTTAGACGCAAGCTCAGTCTCAGTCTAAGTTCCTAAATATATGCCTTTTAATGTCTCGAAACCTTCTCCTCGTAGGCCCTTGTCCTCTTCTTATGGGCCAGAGTCGAATGCTTTTGTCTAACTAATGCAGCAAGGGAAAAATAAGCAAAGTGTGGAAGGGCTTCTTCATGCTTGTTCTTCAGCCGATAGCAACTTCAGTAGATCGTGGCCACTCGTCTTCCTACTAACCCGCTGACTGGCTCGCCTGGCGGAGTAGAATAATTTCATTCTAATATAGCTTAGCTTCAACAAAATGAAGAAAGTCATTTTTCATTTCACTCGTTTAAGGAAGCTAAAAACATGAACATTGGCGCAGTAACCTTTTCTTAGTCAGGAGATTTGACACCCCATCTTTTCATGGGCGATTGGGTCTAAGGCTTTGTGTGGTTAGATTGCTTGCCCAGAGACAGGCCCATATGAATTTTTCTTTTCTACTGACTTTTCAGTTAAGATTTGACAGGCTTTGTGGACGTCTCTTTGATTGAAAAAGGAACTTTTGAGGCAGAGCTTTCTCTTAATAACTTAGCGTGTCCCGTATTATCAGTGTCCGGGGCAGCTACTCTCGTCTCTAGTTTAGCACTGATCTTTTCCGGCAATGGAAGCTACAGGTCATCCCCAAGTAGAAAGAAGTGAATCCTCTAACCCATTACTGGAAGACAATACTGTTTGTTCTTAAGTTCTTAAAGATATAAGCAAGAGATAAGCCAACCAATAACTTACCGTATTAGATTAGATAAAAGCCCTCAATCCGTGTACCGAAAAGGCTTTAGTCTAAGTCCTTTCCTTCTCTGTACTCCATACTAGCAGTAGGCTTGGGAAAGATCATTCCTTATTCTTCTGTGTGAGCAGTCAAGGTATTGCTCGTCTTCCTTCCCTTTCGGGAAAGTCGAAAATCTTGTTCTTGTTTACTTGGTAGCTGGCTTTTAAGCAGACCTATTTAGCAGAGTGTCCAGCGGAACAGACTGACCGAGACAAGGTATCGAGTCAAGGAGAATCCACAGCGCAATCAGACCTTCTGGCTCTGTTTTCCTCTGCTTTGTCAGCCAGCTTCTTCTATGGTAAGGTGTCGTCGTCGGCCTCTTGCTTATAGGGCCAGTTGCTTATACAGCATATTGAGTTGTTGGTATTGTTCTCTGTTAACTGGATCGATAAAGTCAACTGAAGGTATTGCCTATACTTCTCGCTCCCAACTCGGAACCACTGACAACTTCTCTTTCCTCCGATCAATATGAAATAGTTCTAATCGCCCTGACTTGTGAACTGAAAGATTCTTTGATCCCTATCCCTATCTACTAAGTCCGCAACGGAAAGAGTGATCCGCGGAAAGCATTGAAAGCAAGCTAGTTTACCTGTTAGACGAGCTACGGATGAAGTTTATCATCCAGGAAACTATACTCTGTCACCGCAAGCCACAGAGGCTGAAAAGAAGCTACTCGCCTAAGCAGAGGAGAGTCGGGACAGGAAATCAGACTAATTAAGGAAAGAGGATATTAAGAAGAAGGCCCTATCTCTAATTTTATGAAGCGTCATATCAATCATGTTGAGAGAGGCCATGGCTGAAGAGCTACAAGCTCTTGAGAGAAATCAATCATACCTGGGAGTGGGTTCCTTTACCGGAGGGTAAGCGAGCCATTGGAAACAAGTGGGTTATCAAGGTAAAGCGTAAAGCAGATGGCTCCTTTTTCTTTTCAAATAGCGCTTTCATCCCGCCCCTTAGCTCATCAAGTCGTTTCACCTTTACACTGTTCCATGTTGCCGCTCTCCTCAGGAGATGAAAAACTAATAAACAGCAAATTGTAGAATAAGCCGTGACGCTGCTGAAAACAAGTGCCTTACTAGATAGGGCGATTAGGAATGCTAGCTTTGAAGTAGCGCGCTACGGCTTCCACTTCTTTCTTGATCGATTTTGTTAGAAAGATAAGAGATAACTAATTAACTACGCCTTACTAGTCCGTAGGCGAGTCAAAAGTCTTTAGTGCTCATTTCGGTCAACTCTCCATCATCATTCTTTCGCCTTCTTAGTCCCTTGGCGAGTTCAGGAGAAACCTGAACAACACCACATTGAAGGGGCTCGTTTCGTCGCTTGCTTTTCGACACCGCACCTCCGCTTGCATTATCCGCTCCGCTCGTTGCTTGCAGCTTGTCTTCGGATAAGACCGATTCCATGTTGCCGCCACCTTTCGCCGCTCTAGTTGCCTTAAAGCAGTAAGTAGGACTGGCCTATAGTATGAGACTGGCATTAGCAGCTTCCTCCTGGCCTTCGGACTCGTAGGCATTAGCTTCTCTAGCAGCAGTGGCATCATCTCTAGCTGTTAGGGCAGCCTTAGGGTTAGTTAGGGTTGCGCAATTCAAGGGCTGGCGAGCGTCCTTAATTAAACGGCTTTAGGTTGTGTCTTTAACGGCGGGTTGCGCTTGCACCGCTGAGGCTTTGGCTTTCGACTAAACCAGTTGTTTGTTGTCTAATACCGATCCTCTTCCTCTCCTTCCGAGCTGCCATCCGGACTTCAAGCTGTTAGGTAGGGCAGCTCAGGTAGGAGGTAGTGCAGCTCGGCTTTAGGTTCGGGTAGCCGTTGTTGTAGCTAGCAGTTGTTGTCGCCTGCTTTCGCCTTCGGCTTGAAGACAAGACTAGTGGCGATAGTTCTAGTTGGGCAATGGGCAATCAATTAAGGGCTTGCCGCTTTCGGACTTGTAGCTAAGTCGTCTTAATATCCTCTCCTTTTAGCTTTTAGGCAAGAGTGACCTTAGGAAGTCCGGTAGGAGCAAACGAAGTCAGACGTAGTGCTGCAAAGATACGGCTCACAACAAAGCCGTATCTTAGAGTCACCTCGCACTCACGTTTTTAAGTTGGTTGCTGCTACATCACGTTTTGATTCAGCCGCTCCTCCATAGCTGATAGAGATGCATGTCATGCATGTCGGAAACGCTCTCAAAAGCAGTTTTTACGGCCTTTTTCGCCATTGATGTTGTCTTTCAACCCGATGACATCAAGCTTGAAGAACAGGCCTTCGTAGATCGAATTCAGGCATGACATTTGCCGCTCACTCGAGAACAAGTACTTCCCTGTACTAACGGGCCACCCTACCAGCTGCCTAACCTAGCTGCCAGAGCGAGACCAGCGAGCGGAGGAGCAAGCGGAGGCGTCAAAGCCGGTTTGTCTGTCTTACTTAAGGGCGTGGTTCCGCTCCTCCAAAAGCCGCGGCAACGAAGTCTGACGTATGCCCCTAATAGGAAAGATGAACTACCAGCTTATAACGGGGCCTTCCCCTAAGGGGAATGCCAACCTAACAAGACAAACAACAATCAAACCGTTCACTCGTGCTCCTTTCCTAAGGGTCACTTCGTTCACTCCCTTAATGAACCAAGGGAGTGACAAGGTTCCTTTCTTAATCTCTTTTCAAGAAAGGGACTAGTCTTGTCTTAAAGCCAGAAGCCGAAGGCATAGACAACAAGGGACATTAACCGGCTTAGCTACAAGTCTTATAAGAGCGGGTGTTCTCCAGTCGACTCCTTTCCTGTCTTTTAGTGACTCTTGTTGGCTGGCGAAGCATGGTATGAACAAGGACCGGACAAGACAAGACAAGCTACGACTACCGGCTTAGCTACGGGTCTTAAGGCAGCTAGGAAGAAAGCACGTATAGGACATGCTTCTCCTAAGGGTAAAACAACAACAAGCCAACAAGAACTGACTTAGCTACAGGTCTTCTCCGAAAGGTAAAGAGCTAATATCCGACTTAGGTCTTCCTAACTCGAGGAGCGGGTATTCTCCATTCCTAGCTTTTCGACTTCCGTATCGTTCCTGTATGACTGGCGAAGCATGGTCAACAAGGTGTTCTCCATTATCGGTCTTTTAGCTATTATATGCTCTGCTTTAGGGTTGGGCGAAGCATGGTCGGAAGAGGTCACTCACTACTAGCAGCTAGTCTTCTCCTAGCGGGTATTCTCCAGTCGACTCCTTTCGCCCTTCCTTATCTTCTCTAGCTGGCTGGCGAAGCATGAATGAAGCGACGGAAGGTATAAGCCACTACTATGAGCTGCTAACTGCTGTTGCCAATCTACTAGGCCTAAGACAACTTCCTGACTTTTCTCTAAAAGAGAGGAAAGGTAACTACCGGCTTGGGTCTTAAACAAGGCTGCTAATGAAAGCGTTCCACTCGGGCACCATTCCCAAGGAGAATCAAAACGTGAAGTAGCAGCAACCTGACGCGCGTAGTAGACTCCGCTTGCTGTACTCGCGCGATACGAATTAATCTCGCACTTACTTCAATAGGGGCTTATGCACTCCACTCGTTGAAAAGGCAGGGGAGATAGAAAGATTTCTTATTCTTAATTAAGAAATTCATTGAAGGGCTCGCCATGAGGGCTTGCTTAAGAAGTTCACCAGCAGTCGCTCTTCAGAGTGGGTGGAACGTGGAACGATTGGGACAAGGCGCGGGGGCATAGTGATCTCCTCTACCCGCCGAACCACGGAACCGTTACCTCTGGAAGTAAGGGCGTGGTAATCCCCGACCTAGGGAATGGAATGAGTTACAGTGGGACTGGATCCTTAAAAGGAACTTTCCTAGTTCGAAGGTGTGCGTGCGATTATCTAGTCATCTGAGCTCTCGTAAAACGTACACATGTATCAATCACACACCCGCGATCTGCTATTTGTAACTTCTCATTTGGCCACGATCACCTGCCAGCAGAGCCGGTCCAAAGGCCGTATATCCGGAAGGAAGAAATATCCATCAAAACGAGTAAGAACTCTCAACTGGGCTCGGTAAGGTAGGTAGATCATTCGGGTGGAGGTACTACCAAGACATGGCTGAAGCATGGGCATTGATGCAGGAGCAAGCAGCATCCGGGTGAAACCAGAGTGGCCAGTTGTTAGTCGCCTCCACTATCGAGTAAGGTTTGGTTGGGACCGAGCCGTGGAGAAGTGGGCACAAATCCCGCCTCCCGAACCGTTGAACGTATATAATGGCCTGGCGATGAAAACTTCGATTCGCTCCACAAAGCTAGCTCCTGCCCCGCCCTTCATCAATTTAAATGGATAAATCAATTGAGGGAGGGAGTGATGCCTCTTGACCTCATAAAGGAAAGGTTTGATACTCCGTGCCTTCCAACTCTTGATGCTTGAGATGCGAGATGTTGCCTACGTACTCATTCTGGAACACCTACCAGAGAGGGAGGGATAGCTCTGTATCGAATTCCCTCTCCTTTATAAGTAAGGTTGAGTGCTCATTGCTTCGCCCAGGATGAGAATTCCAAGTTTTCATATTCATTTGCAGTTTTATAACCGGTTTCTTTGGTTGAGTCAGTGGATGAGCCAGAAGTTGGTGAGGTCGGTGAGTCAGTTGGTTAAGTTACTCATGATCGTGAGCTAGAGTAGCATCACTAGCACTGACATAAGTAGCAGCTCCAGGTCCATATGAAGCAGTCGATCCACCAGCAGCAGAGGCAGCAGATACATGTCCACAAATTTCTCCACTACCATAAGCAGGAGCAGTTGCAGAGGCAGAGGAAGGAGCAGGAGCGGTTCCAGGCCCAGTTGTAGATCGTTCGGTTCCACAACCTACAATATGAGATGCTACAGACCCGAGACCGGGCCATGAGACCCTACGAGTACCCTCTCAGACCAGCCCCTACCTATAGTTGTTGAACCCATCGAACCCCTCCCACTAGAATAGTGGTATTATAACTCCTGCTATGGGAGAAATCCACTCCTATGGTTGGACGGAGACATGGAACTCTCGTTGTTGGACCACCAGCCTCTTTTTGACCACATATGTCCCTAAGCTTTTAGAATCTAAGGCCAGGTGGTTCCTCCCGGCATTCCGGTAGTCGATAAGCCCCTCTTGTTTAGGTTGTTCCTATTACTTCGGTATGTCCTACCACAGCAGGGGTCACCGTCTGCAGAATCAACAGAATCGATTGAACCCAACTGACTCAACATCTGCTGGGTCTACTAGTTCCGGACCTGGAGCTGCTCGTGCTAGAGATATTCTGACCGTGTTGCGAGCTGCAGAGCCTAATTCTGTTCAGATTCGGAGTTTAGTGATCGGAGCGGGATGAGAAAGAAGGCAATTCGGTTCCACAGCAGTGGATTCGGTTGATGAAACTGTTGGTTCTGAAGTCGATTCTGCTAATGAAGCAGAAGTGGGCCACCATTTCACCGGCACAACCTACCTATGCACCAGCACCACAAATGGAAGAGCCTGTAGTAGATCCAGCATTAGCAGCAGCAGTCGTTGCATAGGCATCATTAGCAGCAGCACCAGCGGAGATACCAATAGCAAAGGCGGAGTCGGTAGCTAGAGAGGTAGGTCAGGCAATTCCATTTTGGGAGCCGAGCTGCCTCAGGTTTTGGAAGCCCCATAGAAGCCTAGATAGCACCTGTAGAGGCATAGGCCGTTGATCACCCATCATCAGAAGCGGGGTAAGCTAGGTCGGTAAGTAGCATCTGGGCACCGGTTGAAGAGTCAGAGTCTCTAGATCCAGAACTAGTCGACCGCAGTTTCATCACAAATTGAAGCAGAGGCAGTTGAAGATCCAATTGCAGATCCTGTTGTTGAGGTAGAACCAGCTCAACCGATAGCATATCCTTTTCAGTCGATCCGATTTGATCAGCAGGTGCGAGGATAGCAGAGACAGAGATAAACGCTTCGTCAGCAGGGGCGGAGGCGATCAACGAATTGACCAGGTGTAAGCAGAGGGAACTGGAGCAGAGCAATTGCATTTGACTTAGTTGACTGAATGGATTGGATTGACTCAGTTGACCTAGTAGCAACAGTTCCAGTTTCTATTGCTTAGTCAGCAGCATCTGATCAAGACACAGAGCGAGTTGTAGATGCCGTGCCCGCAGATGCAGATGTCAATCGAGTCACAGTTGGAGATTCGTATCCATAGCGAGACCCAGTTCCTTATGTTCGTGATGCTGACAGCCACGAGTTTTCTCTTGGCTCGGAACGAATAGGAGATCTATCAGTATGCCACGGGCTCAACGATGCATAGTAGGCAGTAGTAACAAAAAGCAGGTGGAGAAAGAATTGACACTTATACCTCCCTTTCCGAAAGCTAGCAGCACTACTGATTGCTGAACCCATTGTATGTAGTAGCATCAGTAGCAAAGCGCTAGTTGCACCGCCATCAGTTGATCCAATGCCAGTTGACAATATTAGAGACTTTTAGGAATTGTGATAGGGAGCTAGTTATGATCTCGATCGAATCTCTTCAGCAGCTGATTCGGATCCTCCGGCATAAGCACGAGTGGTCCGGAGCAGATTACGCTATTTCTTTCGCAGTCAATTAGAGATCATAAGATTCAGTCGAGTCTGTTGATCATGATAGCCATCCAAGCCACACAAGCATGGTTCCAAAATCAGGCAGATTCTGCCCTGCCAGCGGGAGAGAAAGCAGCCTCTGGAAATAATATATTGAGAAATTGAGTTTACCAAAGGAAGATCGATAGCTTTTCCAGTCCGGGTTGAGATCTCTACCCTTTGGTCTCTTCGTTACCTCTGCTACTGATGGCTTAGATGCTTTCGCTCGGACAACTAAAGAAACATATGGATTTTGAACTGCTTCCACCCCGCTACTTGACTTTTGTCTGTGCCTATGTCCCCGCTACTGGATCATTCACCGGCTATGCATACGGCTTTACAACCGGTCATGGATCCAGAACTGACGGGCTCTAGATCTCGATATGGAGAACGAATCGCATCTGAATCTACTACTTTTGATGCTCGGTTACAAAGTGGTGGTTATGCATTTGGATCCCCTTACTGGTGGAGGGCAAAAACAAGGTGGTGATTAAACGGCCTATCTTAGCCTCTCTAGCCGCTGCCCCGTTACCTATGGTGGGTCAATTAGGGCAACTCGTTCGTTAGGTTTTTACTGGTTATGTTTCGCCGCTGGCGAGTATGCTTGCCTCTCATACAAGTCATTTTGAGAAGTCGGTCGCAAATATTCCCTGTTTGGTTGGCTGGACGGATAAAGGGGAGGGAGCACGGACTAATATCGGGGCATAGAGTCACCGGGGTAGGGATAGGACTCGACTACAGCTTGGTCCTTTATTCGATCCGATCCGGGCGCAGTTGGATCATCTCCATATCCAGTTCGACGATCGAGCTCGTTTCTCAGATCAAGACCTTGCTTGTTTGAGCTCAGTTGATGGACCAGCGGCTCACGGAACCACACGAACGCATTGCATTGCCCATCACCGAGCACATTGATCGGGACACATCAACTAAAGTGGGTTTTGAACTCGACCTACCGGCTTTGGGGCAGTTGCTACTAAAATGGGTGTACCCGGAACGGGGTTCCGATCTCTAAATGGATCTGCTATAGCTACTCGATCTCGATCAAATGGCTCTGGATCTGTCCCTACACCTGGAGTATCTGTAACAGGATATGGAACTCAATATCGATCTGAAACGTCGAAGGGTGCTTCAATAGCTTCAACAGATACTGCTTCTAGCCAACATCTGGAACAACGGGCTATGGATCACGTCCATCATAAAAGGGCATCTCGGTATGGGGTGGGTTGGATCATCGGCCCTGGTGGTGGCTCTCGGCATGGAACTGGAAGGGATGCTACTGGTGCTATCGGTACTGCTCCCGTCATCATCGGCAGATATGCCTCTGTTTCTATTAGCGGGGTCTTTCTCTACTGCTGTTGGTATCGGCTTCTGGATATGCTTCCGCTTCTACTGGTGCTTATGGATCACGAGCTGGATCGACTGAAAGGAGAGGGACGAAGACCGATAGGTTGAGGTACTCCGTTCCCTAATCGCCCTAAGAGGGAGTGGAAGCTTGACAGAAAGGAGAGGAAGACGGAAAGAGAACGACTATATTATTACGCTATTCATCACTACTATCTGACTTCTTTCTTGCTTGAAAGCGAAAGGAAAGAAAGGAATATGATTGAACCGTCGGGACTTCTTCTCAAGTGATTTAAGGCTAGTGTAACAAAGTGAGCCAGCACTAAGGACTCTAAAGGGCCTTTAATACCACTAAGGACTCTGACGGGCCCCTTAATAAAGAAGGGGCCCTAAACCGGAGCGGAGCAGAAGAACCGAGTGAGGAAGCGAAAGCCCCTATCATACAGGCGACCAACCCGTCGATCCTAACCCTCTCCAGCGAAGAACGGTTCTCTCGTCGGATTGATTGATTGATCGTCCCTCGTGCCTGGGAGTTGAAGCGCTAGTTCCGCTTTCTTTCCATCCCACCGGCAATCAACCGTCCCTCTTTCTCTGAAGAAGCTATCGGTTTTGGCTGAGGAAGAAAGGCCAACCCCGCACCACTAGTCACCCGCCTCCGAATCACATCTTAGAGATCGGCCTACCTCTCCCGCCCTTCGATGAATGAATGACACCCACCCTCACTCCTTCTGAAGCGAGACCAACCCCACCATCGAATGACGTGTTGGGGCGCCTTCCTGAAATCAAATCACTTCCTTCTTCGGACCGCATTTTCAGTGAAGAATTCGTCGTCGTTTAAGCTTCCTTATGTGAACGTGAACAAATTCCTCTATGGGGCCCCTCTGGAAGAAGAGTGAACTGATAGAGATGGATAAACGGCTTCAAGGAGTTCTCACTTCTGGATATGGGTTTCCACCGAGGTTTCTTTCTCAATCAACATCGATAAGGGCCCTCCCACCCTGGAGGATCTCAAACTGGATTACAGACTTCTCCAACAGGCGAGAATGCTGGTCCCGAATCAACTATTGGTTCCGGATCGGGGAAACCACTGACTTTGCTACTTTAATTGAGGGATAAGTCCTTCGGGGTGGTCAATCAAAGAAATTGGTGAAACTGCTGCTGGATCTTCCGCACTGAAACCGAAATTGCTGCTACTTTGATTCATATGCTGGTTGTGAGTCAAATGCGACTTCATAGACGGGGAGAACCAACCCGGCCAACCTACCAGGTTAGTTGCTCGGATGACCAACTCATGCCCGTCCCCGCGTTACCTAAACGTCAGTAGCATGTTGGCGTGGAGCTGGCGATCCACGGCAAAAACGCTTGGGGCTCTATGAATGAAATTTCCGGCCCTTCCCTTACTGATAATTCCATTCCAATTCTTTTCCCAATTCCTTTGTCTTTCCCATTCTCTCTATGTTGACGAAGAGTCTCGAACCTGGCCGGTGAAATGTGAACAGTCTTATAATATAAAGGCAATGTCTTAGTCGAAGAGTCTCTATCTGCTGTGGATCAATGGGCTATAGTGAAATGGCCACATTCCCGATCCAATGCTACTGATCCAGGATAGTTTACCGGGTAATGGGGCAACTGATGAACCAATTGGTTCAAGATCAACCACTGAAATTGCTGAGTCGACGAAGCCAACTGGCCCAGATACTGGCTTAGATGCTGCTACCTCTGCCGCTGGTGATATCTCCGCCCTTTTGGTGGTGCTCTTGTTGCCTTCTCCGCTGCTGATAGTTCGACCCGGTCAACTGGATATGACACTGGATCAGATGAGTTCATAGAAACCGGGTCAACTGCTGGTGTTACCACCGTTGCAGAACCGCATTTCGATCTTTATCTATCACTTCAACATAAATAACCAGGACGGGTCCCGGTCCTGCCACTTCTTCCTCGGATGCTTTTCCCGCCGTCTATACCTTTGATTTTCTTGCTTTGCTCCTGCGACCGGCGCCCGCGCTAATGCTAATGGTGATCCCCAGGCCCCATAATCCGGAGGTATGCTCCCGGCACTTGATGGAAGTATATCTGCGACTGGATAATCTGTGTATGGATCTGGAAATGGATCTAGAGACTCCCTCCGAAGAATGGATCTGCTACCCTTTCCCGTCCTGTCATCCGGCAAAACATGAGGTTTAGCTTATAAATGTGTTGGTTGGAGCGATGGGATTTGTTTGATTCCCATTGCCTGCTGCCTCTTCAATCTATTCCCCGCTACGGGCCCCTGCTTGCCTTGGTCCTCAGTCAACGGGATCGGGGACTGGACGTCTATAACTAACTATCCCGCTTTTGCTCTAAGAAAGACAGATGCCTATGCGGGATCATTATGAAAACAGGTTACGGGGCCTGAAGCGGAAGCGGCTATCGAACTGTCGGGGGACTGGATCAATCAAATCAAATCAACTACTCGGTAAACCGGATCTCTAACAGGCACTGGAATTGGACGAGATAGTTGCGGCTATGCATCCCCATTTGCAATGGTGGGAGGATATTCAACTAGATTTTGAATTGGTACTGCCATCCTTGCTTCTGCCCCTGTTGCCTCTGATAGCTATGCCCCGCCTCTGTTTCTGTCTCTCTGACTCCCTTTTACTAACTTTGACTAATAGGGAGCCGTCACTAATAGGGATAGGGGCGCTAGCGTTTTGTAGAGATATTGGCTGTCCCAATATTTTTGATAGGTAAGGCAGTTCCATCTCCAGTAAAGACCATGCAGCTCCTTTATAGGAATCAAATCTGAAAGAATGACTGGATCTCCAGTCACATGATTTGTGGCTCCGGTATCTGGATACCACGCAGAATCCGAGGGAGATGCAATAGACATGTTGGCCACTTGATGAGTTAGTGCTTCATGTTGATAGGAGGGATGAAACCTGTGAGAGCACTGAAGAGCCGAGTGTCCACGTTTGCCACATACTTGGCAAGTGACAGAGGATCGATTATCACGGTTGTCAGGAGGCGAGAATGCTTCCTGGTGCCGCTGATTGAGTGGTCTGTGGTCTGCGGATTTGAGCGAGAATGAAATGATTATTACCGCGGCCACGTCCTCGATTATAACGTCCACGTCCCCGAGATGGACGGGATTCCGTTACAAGCACCTCCGCTGATGGAGGATTCGAGCCATGCGTTACCGGAGACACGAACCGTCGCCTCAGAAGAAGGAGAGGTCGAAGTTCAGAAAAATAAGGAAAAGGAGGGCGAGTGGTTACCAACGTGACAAACATGTGTTGTACTCCTCCCGAGGCCTCCAAGAACATAGAGAACTTTCTCAGTGTCCGGGATGGCATGCTGAATCGCAGCTAGCTGATCGCAGATAGCTTTGAAGCGGTTCAAATAATCTTATTCAAATGACGATTATATAGATGCTCCTCCCTTGCTGAAGCTCGAGTCGAAGCTGCATTAGACTTGCGATTCTTGAGCGTAGATGTTGTGCAGAGCATCCCTTGGCTGAAGAAAGATCAATCACTTGAGCCAGAATCTCTGTTGTAAGAGTGGCATTAATCCAACTAACTAAAATCAAAGCTGATCGTTGGAAACCCAAGCAGCATATGCCGGATTAGGGACCCGAGAGATCACAGACTTGCCATCATCTGAGACAACTTGCTCCTCAAAATAGGGAGGAGGAGCTGGGAGAGATCCATCAAAACCCGGCTGCGAACAAGAGGCATGGCCTTTCAAAAGAATCAAATTCGAAGTCCCTATCCTATAAAGGAGGAGGTCGCAGCCATAGAGAAAATTGGCACGACAGGGGTCAGACAAAGGTAGCAGGTCTGATCAGAAGAAGAGAAAGAAGGTAAGAGAGGCAGATCAGATAAAAGAGCAGAGTGCAGATTATCGCAGGTCTGCAGAGAGTCGCAGATCTGCAAAAGGTGCAAATCTGAGATAGATGGAAAAGACGTGAGGGCAGGAGGATGGCAGAAGAGATGGGGCTGTGAGGGGGCTGGCGGGAGAGATGGAACTGACGGAGGGCCAGGTAGGGGCCTGACGGAATAGTAGGAAGGGCTGTCGGAGATGGGAAAGAGGAGGAGGGAAGATAGCAGGTGGAAAACGGTGATGAGGGAGCCGTCACTACTATAGATAAAGACTAGGACCCAGCTTCAAAACGTATGAGCGCGTTTTACTAATAGGCTTGACTTGACTCCGCCCAAGTGCTTGCTGGCTTTGAAGCAGCCGTTGCTTGCTGGCTGAAAAGCCTATTAGTAAAACGCGCGTTGGTTTTGACGTAATAATCGTTTTGAAGCTTCAAAACGCTTATTAAGTAAAAAAGGCCCTTCTTTATTAAGGGCCCGTTAGAGTCCGTCAGCTTGCTTGCTGGATTTTCAGCCCCGGCTTTGCCCAGGCCCTAACGGGGCCAGCCGTTGCTTGCTCTTGCTGGCTTTTCAGCTATAGCCGTTGCTTGCTGGGGCCTTTAAGAGACAGGGAGGAACGGCTTAAGGAGCTACCTTTCGGACTAGCTGCCTTACTCGGTTTGCGAGCCCTTCCTTCCAGGCTTCTTAGGCTTCTGAGTTATAGCTTTGAACTCCTTATCCGAAAAGAGAGCAATGAAGGAAGCGAAAGCCCCTATCATACAGGCGACCAACCCGTCGATCCTAACCCTCTCCAGCGAAGACGAAAGAAGAAGAGGAAATGCCGCTCAAAGGAGAAATGCTGCCGGAAGAAAGGAAGACTCGAGTTTCTGGAAATGTTTCAAGAGGAGAAGTTCATCCCATTTCATTTAGGCGAGAGGATAATTAATATGGGAGAAGCGGGAAGAGGAAAATTCAGAAAAGAGAGAAAAGAGATAGAAAAGAAGAAGATTGAATAGATTATCCTGAACCTGCCTCCGCCGCCGTCGCACGAACCATTTACGATGGCCGCGTCTGGGTGGATTGTGGTGCTACCATTCCTTTAGGATACCTTTCGGCTTCAGTAGAAACTCTTCCCCGTCAGTTTTGATAGATATTGATAATGTACGGTAACTCAACTTTGAGTATTGAATTGACTTTGTTGGTTGAGTGGAGTTACGGTAGTTCAATCTATAAAGGAAGGACAATCGATCGCACTTGGCTCAGAACCACCTAACGGTGGCTCTTTACTCCCTCAAGACTTGCTTCTGATTTTCCTTCACCCCACCCCCACCCCTACCCCTACCCCTACCGAGACGAGGAGCTGTGAGCTGTGAGCTGCGAGCAAGGCTGCTCTGCTCCGGAAAGAAAAGAAGCCAGCAGGTCCTTTTCCGCTTGACCGCTAACTCATGAGCAAAGCCGCCTTTGCCGCCCCTCATGCTGCATGAGCGGATCTTCACTAAAAGCCGGCTCTATTGGCGGATGGATAGCGCCCTCACTCTGCCATGAGAACAGACGAAAGCCGCACTATCTCCTTGCAGCTTTGCCTGCCGCCCTTCGGTGGTATAGTAGGATGGATAGCAAAGCCGCCTTCGGCCCTTCGCGTCAGTAAGCCCTCTTCGAGCCTCTACTGAATTCCGCTCGCCCCGGTCCGTCAGTAGCGTTGCGTTGACAAAGGCAACCTTTGATTATGTCGTTACGGTTTGTTCCGGCTCGGTTGACTTTGTCAACGACACAAGCAAGGAGTTGACAAAGGAGAACAGCCCTGCCCTTGCTGTTAGTCTGCTACTTCCTTCGAGTTGACAAAGGTGAACAGCCCCTGTTGTTGATAGAGAGCTTACCGCCCCGCCCTTTATAGTCGCGAGAGCGTACCGTATGTTTATAGTCGCGACTGTTGTCATGGAAAAGAGTTTGTTTTCTGTCAAAGAAGCATGCTTAACACAGCCCATAGCGTAAAGGCATTCGAGCCGCGTCTAAACTAAATTGACGGGTAAGGGCCCGTACTCTCTCTTCTGTAGATACGCTATCCCTTCCGGCTATGGTATGGGGAAGGGAAGTGAGATCTACCGATTGATTTGATATTAGATGAGCGGCCGTACTATGATCGTTCGGGAGCACACTTTGGAGCCCCACGCGCTACACACAAGAAAGAATTGTTATGCGGTCGGTCAACTATTTCTGCAGGCAGCCTATCAAATCAGATCACGTATTCTATGATATGTCGTTCCGTCATGTACATGTATTCGGTCTGAGATTTGGATGTTCCTGCTCGTGCCCGGAGAGAGAATGGGCACGACCTCCCTCTCCCGTTCCACCGCCCAAAACAGGCCGGCCGTTCTAAGTTCCGGGTTTGGGTCGGATAGGACCAGACCAAATCGGCTGGATCTGTGGAATCTGAACGGATCAGATCCAATCGGATCTAATCGTAGCTTCGGGTTCAGGTGCCGTACCGCGGCCGGTGAGCAACTAAACTATCTCCTGAATCGTCTGAATCCGGGAAGCTTCGGGTTCAGGTACCGTACCGCGGCCGGACCGGAAAGGAGGGGACAGCGAACCTCCTGCCAAGAGGCCAAGGTAGCTTGCTTCTCAGCCACTTGTTAGAAGGAAGTGCAGCGTCGATTGGCGGGGAGGGAAGGAAATATGGTAGATTATTCGATTCTATTTCTTCCTTTGGTAAGGATTGGTCGGTGATGTGATTGGAATTCGTCTTTTCTTTGTTTGTATCACTGAGACACCCGAAGGGCCGGCCATATGTACCGTTTTCGGGAGACCCGGCCCATTCAAATCCAAATAGAACGAGCACCTACGACTAAGGGAATGGAATGTCGACCACAGGGTGAGATGATCTTAGAATACGAGGGCGAGTGACTGGTCAAGTCATGAAACTTAGTCATTTTGGTCAACATGGCTGCAAGTGGACTGGGTTTATGTGTTTGAACTGACTATGACCAAAGTCGTGGCTACTTCAACCAAAAAGGGCGACCCCTAAGACCCCCATACCCCCATGAAGAAGTAGTTGGAGCCGGGCTCCGAACTATTTCGGTTTGGTTTTGTTTCATGCTTATAAGAGCGGTCAACTCAAATAAGGGATCAGACCGCTCCTGGTGTTCGAACTAGTCATTAATGGTCGGCGTCAATTGGTACCCTTTCGGTATGCGTTGCGAACACTTTCATTTTGAGCGTCTCATCTTCTCTGGAGAAGCGAAAATCGAACGGATAGAGCAGATGGTCCAACTACAGAACTTCTTCTTTTTCATTACTTCCATGGTCGTGCCTCGTGGCACGGCAGCACCCGTACTATTGAAATGGTTCGTCAGTAGAGATGTTCCCACAGGTGCCCCTTCTTCCAATGGTACTATAATTCCTATTCCTATCCCTGAATTCCCTTTTTTGGTCTATCTACATTCCAGGAAATTCATACGCTCCATGGACGGAGCAAAAAGTGGAGTGTTGGTCAGAGCAAGTCGCCCTATTCTATTACCAGACATAATTGGGAGAAGCTCATCCGAAACTAGAGCTAGAAACGCTTCATTTCGTTTCGTTCCCGTTCTGAATTTCCTTCTTCTCGAATCCATGGGGGACTTGTCATATTTAGAATCTTTCTGCGGTGTGCTCTGTTTACTATTCTTTCGTACTCTCTTCTCTTTACCACGCGATAGGTCAGCGAAGCGTGAGCGGGCGCGGAGAAGGAAACGCCAAACACTTCGGCCTAACGGGAATGAGCAAGGACTCAATGACAAGATGAGGTGCCCAGGGCACCCCCATTTTATAGAAAGAAGGGTCGAAGGTTTTGGGCCTGTAGCTTTCCCCGTCCCCCCTTCGTCGGGTGGTGCTTGTGTGGGGGGTGTGCCACCAGAAATCGGGCTTGAAGCTCTCGCCTTACCAACGAGCCGACCGCTGATGGCTGTTGGTCACGACTACTACCAAAAAGCTCCAATGAGGATTCATATTTCACATGGAGGAGTGTGCATCTTTATGTTGGGTGTTCTTCTGTCGTGCGACCCGGCGGCTTATGTGCGACCTGTGGCCCACGCCTCCTATTTGTTCAGGGCGGGCGGCGTGAACTCTGATTCGATCCGGGTATTCAATCCCGCCGCTGAGATGCTCAGTTGACTCCTTAACCTTGATAGGAAGATGGCTTATTCCAAAATGAGTGCCATAGGGTAAGGAAGTTTGGATGAACTAATGCGAATGGGTGTAAGCCTCGCTGCTCGGAAACACCCAGTGCTGACCACACTGAGAGACACGAAAGCGCAGGTAACGCCAGTTGGCGAAGTGGCGTTAAGCATCCCTAGCGGTACGAAAAGAGAGGTCGTGATGATATCATCTACGTCCGTACCGCTCCTCGTGGAGTAGATCCCGCATCCAACCAATCCTTTGACCAGGAACGGGAGAATTCCCACTACCGCTGGCAGGCCAGCCGGGCCGTGAGCGCGGTGGGAACGGGCTTCCCAAAAGCCAGCCCGGGCCGGGGTCAGCATAGAATGAAGGGACGGCCCTAATGTTGTGTTGGCAAAGCCAGACAAAAACGTGAGCGCAACTTACTAGATAGGGGCGATACGGCCTTTGGCCTCCAGATGGATGGGGATTTGCGGGCGGAGAAAAGCGGACGTGGGGACTCGGGTCGGGGCGCAGCGTAACTGACGAGAGCCATTCCATTTAGGGCGAGACAGAATGGGCGGGCACGAGCGGTCTGGTGTCCGAGCCGATTGGTCAGACGACGACTACTGAACTTATTAGATTAGTATTAGCCGCCTATCTCGGAATGGAATGGGATGGCATAGAAAGAACGCGAAGCGCTAGCGCTATAGGGTCGGTTTTTGGGGGTGGGGAAGAAGCTTGCTTCTTCACAAGCTTATCCCCCCCTGTTTCCTGTCCGTCCCGACCGGCAGCTGCTGGGTCTCCCCATCTCTAAACTTCCCCGGTCTTCGGCCCGAGCTGTATGAGGCAGAAACTCGTCCCACGTACGGTTCGGAGGCCGAGCCCCACCCCAGCAGTAATGGTGCGGCTTAGGTCAACTAACACGAAGAAGATACAGTTCACTCAACGATTGCCTTTGGGTCCCGAACTCCATATGGGGAAGGAGCGTTGTTGTTTGCGAGGTCTCGATCATTTACATGGACCCACTTCTCATTCCATTTGTGGGAATTTGATGATCTATAAACCGTCCCTAACGAACGATCGGCTCATGTTTGAGCATGATGAATCACTTCGTGCCGACCTGTTGCCAATAAACTTTCCGGCCTCATATGAGAATGGAAAACTGGAGCATTTTCTGCATCGGTGGATGAAGAATCGCGAACATAAGAATTTCTGGTTGACCATGTTCCCAGAAAAAAGATACTTTTTTTCCATTCGAGAAACGACGAGCACGACTGAAGTGGCTATACATACAAATCCATTTACGGATCTATATGCTCCGATTGGAACTGGAAGTTCCAGAACAGGCGGCTGGTATACCACCATAATGAAACTGCCTTTGATTTTTTGTATTCGGATAGGATTTCTGTTGGCTTCGTCGGGAGGCTCGCGTAGTTTGTTACGTCAGCTCCAAAAGGATAAGTTGCATTGGAATCGAGAAAGTTCCGTGGAGTTCATAATTGCATAAAAGGAGTCAAAGTAGTGGCTGCGGCGCGTCGAGGCACTTCTTCGACGGTCCCCGTCCGCCCGGCCTGCCGGCCCATGAATTCTTCAGAACGGGCCGGCAGGCGGGCGAGACAGAATGGGCGGGCACTACTAACCAAGCCGACGCCTAGTTCTCGCCGATAGGCGCTGGTAGCTTGCTTCCAAGCCGTCGCCTTATATATGAGTTGTGGCAATGAGGTAGGCCCGAAGGAGCCTTAAGCACTTGTACAATGCTCAAGTCGACGGCTCTGGGCAACGAGTGGGAGGAGATTGACCCACTCACTGCGCGGACGGACTAAGCTATGAAGCCCTTCGGTTATTAGCAATCAACCTTTTGAAATACTACCTCTCTGGTATGATCGAGGCCCCGACCTGCTACCGTAGCATTTACCGTAGGTACTATAGCCATTCTAGTTGATCTATACTACCTCTCTTGTATAGTCGAGGCCCTGACTTGCTACCGTAGCATTCACCGTTATAGGTACTCTTCCTGAATCTCCTTGTGCTTGGATACCGCAGGAGCATATAAGCATTCATGTTGTTACTCTACTAAAGAAAGGAAAATACCAACGTCGGAATTGATGCCCTTCTCCTGGTGTTCCTGTAGCTCTTGAGCAGGGATAGATGTGAATACCACTCTCTTGTTAAGTCTGACTCTGGTTCCTTCTTCCGTTCCGTTTGATAGCTGCTTATCGCCCCCGTAAGGGAAGGGTCCTAGTCTTTAGTCGTGACGGCTCCCGGCAGCGAAACTCCCTTGCGGGTACCGTCAGGAAGACTACTCAAAGTCTTACTGCGTAGAGGAAGTTTTTGTCTCTTCCCCTACTTCTATTATGACTCTGACTTCTGGGTGTCTCCTTCCTCCTACTGTTTTCTTTTGTAAAATACCGGCAAGTCAGGTGTGACTCTTGTTAGAGTTCCCCATTGTGATAGTCTGACTACTCCTATTTCAAAGCATTCCTCCTCCTACCTTTGAATAGAGAGAGAATAACCAACTGGAAGTTGTTGATTTGACTGGTAGTGCCTGGTGATGTTCATCACTTATCCCTGTAAGTGAAGTGGCTCTTGTTCGACAAACTCCTCTTTGGTCCTGAGGATGCCAATGGAGCATGTACAGTAAGGTTGCCGAGTGCACGATTTGTGTTCTTCCCGAAACGAATATGAATTGGATGGTTTAGCCCTCCTTGAATGAGAAGGTCGGTCCACCAAACGAAACTGTGGCCCGGCCCATGTACCAGTCAGTGGGAGATAGCTACTGCAGCTCTGCTATACATAGCTCGCTGGCAAGACATTGCTAGCTCAGCTCTCTCGAGACCCTTTCCTTTAGGCTACGGGGAATCTGATTCGCCGCTTTCCCCTTTCTGCTCCCGAATAGCTACGGCTACATGGTTGTCCTCGAGCACGAATCAAGTGACTTGTTGAACGGTTGTTCTACTGTACAGTGGGTGGGGGCTAGGAAGACCTATGAAATGACCCTTCTTTCCAAGAAGGAGCTCTTTAAACGAATTGGTTTAAATTATGCTCGCTCGTGAGCGGTGAGATATTTCCGCTTCTTCGCTACTGAAACGGCGAACAGCCCTACTGAAATTCTATCTACTTTATAAAATAAAATAAAGTAAAGTAGTGAATTCTTCATTCATTTCTATATGTCGATGTCGTTGCTTTTACTCCACCACATCTTCCTCATTTGATTTGCCTTACAAACGACGGGAGGTTTGTGTTTGATTGTGAGTGATCCAGCAGGATAGGTGTGTCTTACATACAGAACGGACACTCCGGATCTGATGCTGAGTCCCAGGGCTGGTTCAGTTCGGCCGCCATGTTACTTGGCTTGCTAAGAGAGTGCAGCCATAGCAGTCGAGAGAAAAGAAGGAGCAGAAACAGAGATTTGAGAAAGCTGCCCTGTAGTTGTGTAGATCTGCAGAGCAGAATTCGAAAATCAGAGACCGAAGAGAGATGATGACAGACAAGAATGAGATGCAGATCTGAAATCTGCAAGTCCTTTGGACAGAAAAGAGGATAAGAGCTCGAAGAGATGAAGTTGATCGAAGAAGAGAAGAGGAGATAACAGTCAGAAAGGAGGATAGGGAAGATTGGGGGCGTCAGGAGGGATGGAGGGTCTTGGGTGACGGAGTGAAGGTTGGAGGGGTGTTGGAATGGGAGTTGGGAGATTGGCGGAGAATGGGAGAGAGGTTGGGAGTTTGGGTTTGTCAAGTTGGGGTTATCGGGAATGGGAAAGAGAGGTGCAGGGGGTTGTAGGGGGTTAGGTTTGACGGGATTTGAAAAAGGGAATGTCGGGTGGTGAGAAGAGTGGTTTAATGGGGCGGGAATGAGAGATGGGGTTTGTCGGGGTGGGATGATGACGGGATTGAGAAAGAGGGGTGACTGGATGATGGGGATGTCGGGTAGTGGAGGAAGAAAGAGAGACGAGAGACTCCACGCAGATCTGGTATAGGGCTTCCACGCAGGGATGATGCAGGTTTTTTCTATGACCTGCTGCTCTGGAGATGTGGCTGCTCTGAGATTCGTTCCGTGATAAGTGTTCGTGCCCGAGGGCTTTTTGAACTCAAGTTAGATTCTTTCTTTAGGGCCGTGTGTTTTGTAGTTGCTTCTACTCCTGCACCCCTTTTAAAACTCTGCCCCGCCCTCCCTATAGTTGGAAGTTGATTCGGTATCTCTCCCGCGGATGGAAGGGACTCTAAGAATTTTCAATCATTGACTTTTTTTTTTTCTGTTTTTCAATGAGACCGCCGGAATCATTTTTGGTTGTGCGAACGTAAAATATGCATATTTTCTTTCGAAATGAAATATTTAAATAAATATAAGGCGTCGATCTGTCAAATCAAACAAAAGGAGATTTTTCGTCGTTTTTATCCCTAGGCTTTCTCCTCGAAACAGGAGAGGGATTTGGGCAGTGGGAAGTATGGGACGTCGAGTCTGACAAACAGGGTGACAAAATGACTCGGACGTAGCAAGGTAAGATATAGGCAGTGGCTGGCGAGGATTATCGACAAAGGAAAGGGAAAGGTCTATCCAGAGGTCCCTAACCAACTAATCCCGTTGATAGCTAGCTTTCTGACCCGTGCCTTTGGCATAAGAGCTTCCATCTTGAGGCATAATACCTTTTAGATGCATGGCATTGAGAGGATCTGCTCATTCTTCTCCTTCTGAGTTAGCTATTCTATATGCATTCCAAGGGTGAACCGTGGTGACGACATATGGTCCTTCCCAGTTTGGCCCAAACTCCGGGTGCAGCAGAGGAAAAATCTTCTTCAGAACCAGATCTCCTACTGAAAAGCGGCGCTCCAAGACCGTCATTATGGTAAATCCTGCGCTGATATATCTGGGCATGGTGGGCCGCTCGGAGCCGCTTCTCATCTAGCCATTCGAGCTGGGCTAGACGCTCTCTATGCCGTTCCTCCTCGGGAAGCTGCCTCTCAAGGGAGATCAAATGAGATGGGATCTCGATTTCAATGGGGAGGACAGCCTCCATTCCATAAACTAATGAAAACGGCGTTGCATTGGTAGGAATAGACGTTCGATAGGCCCAGAGCGCGAACGGGAGCTTCTCATGCCAGTCACGCCCAGAATCAATCGTCTTCCGACTGGATTAATGTCTTATTCGTGGGGATAATAAGGTGCGGAAAATCGATGATTTCTCTTTCACTTCTTGCATAGGTACGCCACTTTCTTGCTCTTGAAATTAGGACCGTTATCGGAGAATCTTTCTTGTGGAAGCCGGCAGATAATGTGACTTTTTCTTTTCGTGCGACCCTTCTACCTTCGAAAGGGTTCGACCCATTTCGTGAAATACTCCGTCGCTACCAGAATCAAACAATGCCCTTCATCAGCCGTGGGGAGATCTTGCCGATGACATCTAAACCCCACATTGCTAAAGGCCAAGGGGCGGCTGTGGCATGGAGGGCCGATGCTGGCGCGTGGATCAAGTCCCCGTGAATTTGACACCTGTGGCAACGGCGGACAGGACTTTAGAGTAGCAGTCGGCCGGGAAGGAGGAAAAACATTCTTTTCTTGGTGCCTATCCATATTGCTATTGACATGCCCGCCACAAACTCCGGCGTGCACCTCATGCATCACTTGCTGGACTTCCTCCCTTACGTGATAGGGTAGGCAGCGCAACAAAACGTGGTTGAATGATCTTTATAGAGCTGTTCCCCGCACAGCACATAGCGGGTGGCCAGTTTTCGCACAATCTGACGGTCCCTAGCCGTCGCAAACTCTGGAAACGATGGGTCTCGCAGGAAATTCATTTTCAATGTCCTCGATATATTGATTTTGGCGGGCGTCCATCGCGAACTTTCTTCTTCAACCCACTGGACTTCTTCGGGTTCATTCTGCGATGTTGATCCTTCCGATGCTGGGCATTTCAACCCCCGAAGGGCTTATCCTTTTTTTCCCTTTTCGCGAAGCCTTGATGCGCGGGCATATAAAACTGTCCAATCAAAATGGTTTCATGGTGGCTCTCTCTGGCATTTCGGTCATGGACGCGAGAGTAGCCAGAGCGTCTACGAAGCGATTATTGTCTCTTGGGAGAACGATCTCTCATCAAATTGATAAATCAAAACCTCGAGTCGAGCATTTCTTGATATGGAATCAATTTCTCGTCTCTTGTTTTCCAGTTTCCATTAGTCTGACTTATGACTAGCTTGGAATCTCCTCACATCGAGGCGCTTCGCTTTAAGGACATGTCAATGGCAAGCTTGAGCCCGGCTATACAGGCTTCGTACTCCGCAATGTTATTCGTACATTCAAAATGAAGTCTGCTGATCAATAGTCTTTCCTCTTGGGACATCATCATTCTCCTATACCATTTCCGGAGTCATTAAAGGCTCCGTCGAAGTTCATCTGCCAGTTATTGGGCTCTTCCGCAGTGACAAACAAGAGGTCTTCATCGGGAAGTCTGTCTTCAACGGTTCGTAGGCCGGGACGGGGTGCGTGGCCAAGTGATCGGCGATGGCCTGTCCCTTGATGGATTTCTGAGTGACATAAGTTCAAACTCGAACAGTATTCACTGCCATTTAGAATCCTAGAAACAGCTGGCTTCTCGAACAAAGACTTCAGAGGATCCATTCGGGCCAGCAGCTTAACCCCGAGTGGGCCAGCATGTAATGTCTGAGCTTCTGGGTTGCCCAAACGACAGCAAGGCGACGTCTTTTCCAGAGGCGTGTACCTCGTCTCATATCCGACTAGAGTGTTGCTCAGGTAGTAGATGACTTGCTCTTTCTTTCCTGAGTCGTCATGCTGACCCAGGACGCACCCCATTGCGGTTTCGGTTGTGGAGAGATAGAGCAACAACGGTCGGCCAGGGACTGGCGGAACCGATTCAATAAAGATTTCTTAATCGTCATCGAATGATTCTTGACATTCCTGGTTCCACTCAAACGTCGGCATCCTTGCGAAGAAGTCGATGAAACGGCTCGCACCTCGTGGCTCTAAGCGATATGAATCTTATTATAGCTTGGATGCGGCCCTGGAGGCTTCTCAATTCTTTCAGAGTGCGCGGTGGAGGCATCTTCGTGATAGCCCCAAAATACGAATCTTCTTGCTCTACCCACCACTGGATGGAGGGGACCGACCAGAGAAAGAACCTGCTTTTCTCTCTGGACCGGACGGCTTCGATTAGCGGAGGGAGAAATAGATATGTTGGGTGAGGGTGAAGATGCGCCGGAAATAGAACCTGGAGCCAACAGGATCTGGAACGGGTCCAATTCGATCTGCATCTGGATCTGGCAACTGGCTGATTAAGAGAAACTGCCTCCACCATTGGTGGTTCTTAATCTCGATCCCGTAGGAATGCTCTTGGTCTTGATAAAACCAGATCAGGATCAATTGCTGCTATCACTCCCTATGCTTCTGCGTCCCATACCCCAACCTCTGCGGGACTGCTCGCTTTGGCAACAGGGGCTCCGGAACTATATGAAGGTATGCTTCGGCCTCCCGATCCGAGAGGGACGCGACGCGAGATGATGATGGGTCAACCGCGACTGGAGCTGCTGGTGGAACTGCTGCTTCCGCTCGGTGAATAGAATAAGCCCTCAAATTGTTCTTTGGATAAACGACTGGATTTTTATCTTCTACTCCATTCCCATCTGCTTCTTTAAGTGGATATGCTAAGCGGTGGTGGTGCCTCTCCTTTGATTTTGACTCTTCTTTGGCCATGAAGATGACCTTGCAACAGTTCAACAGCACACCATCTGTCACAAAGAAAATGAAGGTTTCACCAACATGTATATTATTTATGCACCAGACAACTCGTATAGCGTCAGCAGCTACTCCAGCACTTCTCTTTCAGATCCTTGTTCTTCAGGGCTTTCTAGTAAGGGGGCCTTTTGTCATTTTTAGGTAACTTTACATAACCTTTGCTTGCTTTCCTACTGGCAGGCTTTCGATTGCTAATACGAAGAGCAGGAGGCTCTGCAAGACCCACTCGTCTTCCAGCTCCTGATCCTACTACCGGCGTTGGCTGACTTACATAGTTGTTCTTTGCTTTGTCTTAGTCCATTCCGTTTTTCAGCGAGTTTGTTGACGGTCAACATGGAACATACAATGGCGTAACAGCTTTTGTGTTGTCTTAGTTATTCCCCTAACCCCTAAGGGGTCCAGACTGTTCGGAGTAGTGATTGAGTTGTTCCAGGTTGTCTGCTGCGAAAGTCTGGATTGCCTTAGGACATACTTTCCAGACAAGAGTAGCAGAGCCTCAAAAGTGGACTCCAAGCGGCAGCGTCAGAGAAGGATGCAGGCAGGGACACACAGCAGCAAATAACTCAACGCAGCTCACGGCAGCCTGAATCTTACAGGTTAAACCAGAGAACAAAGAAGAGTCGCAGGTTCACGATACAATTACTGGTCAGAAGCAGTGATGATTCCTCCTTTCTCAGTCCTGGAAATAAACTGAGAGAGCTGCTAGTAGTTCCACCAGCAGAGAATACTTGATCCAAACAGCAAGAAGAAGCCTAACGATGAAATCAGTAGCCCTTTTGTATAGTAAGGTTCAAAGAGTCCTTGTATAGTAAGGGCGCTCCTGCGCACCAGCTTCAGGAAGGGCTTCAAAGCTCCTCTAGCGTTCCAAAACAAGGCATTTCTTTAACAAAGGGAAGGATCGGAAGGTTGACCTTTGGGACTCGAAGGTCTGACCTTGGATCTCGTAGCCGGGCCTGGGGCATCAAGGAGTCATCCTTTTCTTTCTGGTTCTTCTCGGTTTAACTGGTTGAAAACCATCTTCTTCCTGTTCCTGAGATTGAAATAAATGCATGAGCTATGGTAACCACGCCGCTTCCATCTACTTCTATGCGAGTTTAGATGAGGAAAGCGTTTTTAACGGAAAATAGTAGATTGACTCCTGTCTCTTAGGCTTACATATTCAAAAAAGGAAACTGAAGTTGTATCCCGCCTTCTCTAAAGCCTTAACCTTCGGTGAATAGTAATGGGTCTTCACCGGTTCGGTGGCAGTGGCATCTTTGTAAGGATCTTCCTTATGAATCTGGTCTTCTCCCAGAGGGCTGCTCAGTCGACTGGTAGAACAAGGTCCCATGCCTCCCGGCCAACTAGGATGGGACAGTTTTCAGGTCTTGCACAACCGATACCTCCTTTGCTATAGATTTGGTGAGCCCATCAGGAGTGCGCATCGTCTGGACCTCTTTTCGGGAAGAATTCCATTTCTAGAAGTTCCTCTCGTATGTCACCTTACTCACTTAGGGCCTTTGGACGACTAGGCTTTTCTTTCTGAATCAGATTCACTTCCGCTGCCAACCACACTACCATATGATGTGATAGTGTGAACAAAGGCCAAGACAAGAACAGTAGTCTACGAGAGGTTGCCCAGTTACAAAGCAGACAGCTGCTGGGTAGCACTGAGAAAGTGTTATACCCCATGATGTAGTCTGGACACGGAACTTGCCAAGGTAGGTCCAAAGAGATTGACATTCTTGTCATTAACAACGTTAACGGCCACCGATCCGTAGCGTTCATCATAGCAATAATAAACATCACTGAACCTTTTAACCGGGACAAAGGTCCTTCTCTCTTGATTAAACCATCGGTCGGTAAACGACGGAGAATTTCCATCAACCAATCATGGTACGGGCCCTCTGATTTCAAAAGAATGGCCTATGGCAAAGATCCTTCTAGGTTTCGGCTTCCACTATTCCAATCCTACTGAAATGAATAGTCAATTCTGGAAGGAAGGCGGTAAATACCTTCCTACGCACCTTTCGAACCAATCAAGGTCACGATTGGCCCAGAAAGTCTTAATAGGATCATAGGCGTATCCCAAAGCATGCCTGCTTTCAGACGCTTCTTTCGAGGAATTGACTCCACTTAAAGTAAAGGTACTTTTAATCAAACTGAAAGGAAATAGCTCCTAAAGACTGAGTCCCTTCAACTTAATTAGCGTATGTAACCATAGAACGAGTACAACAAAGAGGGAAGGTTTCGGGAAATAGAGGACTCTTCCCGTATTGCAAGCAACCTTAAGAAAGCGTTCAGTCCCCATGCTGGGGTGGCCCCCATGACTCACTCAAGTGAAGATATAAAATGGGGTAGGTAGCTCTGAAGGTAGGATAACAAGAGGCGACTTATTGATTTGATTCACGGGACCCTAGCGAGTGAAGTGCGTAAGCCCTCGTGTAAGGGCGAGCACTAAATTAAAAGGCGAATGAGCAGAGTGTGAAGCCTCTGTCTGTTCCAGTCCCGCCAGACAAGTGAGTGGTCAGATTAGAGCAAGGCGACCAGAGGCGATCGGCTGTGAGCTCGAGAATGCTACTGCATATTGGGTTGGGCGGTACCAAAGCAAGGAGGGTCAGTTCCAGAAGGAAAAAGTTCCTGGGCTTGAATCCAGCACTCCTCCTTAATGCCTCTTTGTTGGTTTTATTTATATTGGGAGTAGAGGTCTTGCTATTGCATTGGGTCTCTTTCATCTGGTGAATTTTTCACTTTCGGGGCATTGACTCAGACCAGGAAAGCATCCAATTCTAGCAGCTAGAATCAAGACTGAAAATCTCGTCTAATAAGAAGAGCGCTAATTTCTGTCTTACATCACGCTAGTCTCGTTCTTGAGTGGGGGTCGTGGAAGAAGTGGGTTCGACTCCCATAGCCCCGTGTGGCGAACGAAAAGGTGTATGCAGGCTGTTTGTTATGGTCATTTTTTGGCGAGCCTTGCTTTTGTCTCTGGTTTGATGGTTGTACGTGCTAAAAATCCGGTACATTCCGTTTTGTTTTCCATCCTAGTCTTTCGCGACACTTCAGGTTTACTTCTTTTGTTAGGTCTCGACTTCTCCGCTATGATCTTCCCAGTAGTTCATATAGGAGCTATAGCCGTTTCATTCCTATTCGTTGTTATGATTCCCCGTCAATGGGTATGGAAGTGGGCCCGGGTCATTCTTAAGAAAAGGATCGTTTACTTTTTTACTGTGGATTGCTCCGTGCTCTGGGACTGGGGCTTGACTTGGTTGGCCCCTATAGTGGTTTTATTTGAGGAGTGGCTCGATTTGGTCCTGTCGTCCATGGAAGGATTTCCTCTTCCGTCAACCACCTCCTCGCCGGCGCCCTCGATATCAAGCAGGGTGTCTCCTGGATTGATGAGTATTTTGGTCCGGAGGTCTCTTCATCGGCCCCAGATGACCAGGGTCCGCGGCAGCAGGAGGAAGTCGTTCAGCCAACGGCCCCAGATGACCAGGGTCCGCGGCAGCAGGAGGAAGTCGTTCAGCCAACGGCCCCAGATGACCAGGGTCCGCGGCAGCAGGAGGAAGTCGTTCAGCCAACGGCCCCAGATGACCAGGGTCCGCGGCAGCAGGAGGAAGTCGTTCAGCCAACCCGACAAGCCTCCCCTCGTCTTCTACCGGCGTCGGGCCCACGCTGGAAGAACTCAGATCACGGCTGTACTCTTTCCTTTCTTCCTTTTCAAAGATTAAACCTCGGTCTTCTTTTATTATTAGTACGGAAGAGGAGCTTGGGATCGCCGATGCGTCTCCCGAAAAGCTGGCGAAAATCGCCCAGATGATCGGTCGACTTACCGACGGCCCAAACCGACCAAATTCGGGCCAAAATGCCAAAGCACTTCTGACAATGGAAGTGGAAGAATGGTCAAAGGCAAACGAGGGGAGCCGTATGAGGCGGAAGCTCCACGTACGGTTTTGAAGCCGAGCGACCTCGTCTTGCTTGCTTCTGGCGAAGCTTCTAGCACTATATAATAGGCATTCTGGTATGGTAGGAATACTACTTTTAGGCCGACCATTACATAGGAGCGATAGCGAAGCCAAGCCGTATAAAGGCGAGCAGCCCTTATAGCAATAGCAAACGGCCTACTTATAGCCCTATTTTTCCCATTTATTTAATAAATAAGCCCTGCTACCTAAACCTAAGGGCCCCTCTCTGATAAGGAAGGAAACGAAAGAGTCTCACATGAAATGGATCCTTGAGCGAATTTATGTAGTGCTTTTTCCTTTATTGTTGGCTATTTGTGGAGACTCCTTCTTTTCAAGCTTTTTCGGTAACTCAGACTTTCGAACCATTTTAGATCTCCCTTGTCCCTCTATCTGTTTATGGATTCTAAGCCAGTGGATTTCTCTCCGAATTTATCTTTCCCCTTCCGTTAACCAAGAGGAAATATTTCAGGAATTGGATGGGGAAGGGCAGCAGCCTATAGAGGTGGATCCAAGTACCCCGGACTCCGATTTGTTTGACCTCGATAAAGAGGGGATAAAATCACCTTTATGAAGATGCCATTTACGACCTCGTCCATGAATTAAGAGAAGAAGAAAAAGGCCACTCGCCGACGAGCCACACCGAATAAACCAAGCTATTGATCGAGTCAGGAGAATTTGAGTACTCCCGACAAACAAGAAAGTGAGAATCTTGGAGTAATCGCTAAGGAAATACAGGAAAATCGCCTGATGAGTCGGGCATATTTTTTCAATTTTGACCTCGACATAGAGGTAAAAGATGATATTACTGGAGTGACTGAAGATGAACTGATAAAAGACCATGATGAAGGAAGTTAAATTTCATAGTCATAGTCGGATCCCCAAAGTGTTCCCGGACCGCATGCATACATCCGCAAGTAACCTTAGTGCAACATGGCAAATTTTATTGAGAGGAATCAGCAAAGAAAAGAAAAACGGGTCAACATCTTAATGTGTATTTGAGAGATTATCCTCGGGCTGAGGAGTGTCCACATGAGTTCGTTGAGGTGTCTACACAGGAATAAAAACCTCTTTTATATTCTGTCGAGAGTTCGGATTGCTCCACCTAAGTAGAACGAAAAGAGGAATTGGAAATTCAAAGGGCCAGAAGCTTCGCTTCCGGTAGCTTGCTTACTCTCCTAGTTAGAAGAAGGCTCTTTGGCGAATTATTTAGATCTGGGTAGAGTCTCGCTCAGTAAAGAGAGTTGTAGATTCGTAAGATCATGATAAAGTCCCTTTACTTGATATTATATTAGTAAAGCTAACGCGCGCTACAACTAGCATAGCAGCCCGCGGAAAAGGCTCTAGAGCCCCTACTCCTAAGTTGGAGCAACAAGCAACGGATTGAGCTGCTAGAAAGCCGTTGCGCGTTAGAACAAGCAAGGGATTGAGCTTTAGAAAGCTTTTATTAGTATTAGTTTAGACAATTAATGCTTTCGCGCTAGCGCGCTCGGCCCTTGCGCTAACGCGCATCCGTTTTCTTGCTCTTTACTAATAAAAATAGGGCGTTTTCTTGCTCTCTCAAGCCATTTTCAAAGTCAGCTGATCAGTCTTCTGTCAAGTAAGTTAGTCACTGGAATCCATCGGCCAATTAACATTGCCGCAGATGAAGAATCTTTCATTCCGTGCTTTGTCCTCGAGGTACCTGCGAATGCTTATGGATGGAAACTCGCCTTTCGGTAAGCTCCGGTCTAACTAGTTTCTTCTTGCTTCCTATCAACTGACCGGGCAAGGCACGCAATCTCAGACGTCAGAATCTCTTCTTATCTGATATTCGAAGCAAGGACATGTTGATCTGTCTTTATCTACCAGATAGCCTCATCTTTCCCCTCCCCGGATCCATCATCTTCGAGGAGGAGGAAAGATAAGTCCAATACTATTTATGGAAGACTAGGGATTGCTAATCTGCCTACGCGGGAAGCCTTCTCCCTCTCAGGCTAAAGAGTAAAGATAGCCCTTGCTTTCCTAACTGTAACGGGATCTTATTCTTTATAAGAGTGACCACCTCTTCTTCACATAAAACCATTCGTTCAGAGTCGACAACTGCGGATAGGCCCTCCCCAATGCTCTTATTCCTACTTGCGGATTCTCTCCATCTAGGAAAGAAAGCCCTAATTAAGGCCCTTTCTTTCGGGCGATGATTCGATTCTTCTTAGCTTGGCCATTCGATTAAGGTTCTTTCGGTCGAGACAGAGAAAGAGAACTCTTATTCATCCGGAAGTGACTGAACTAGCCTTTGGGCTTAAAAAGCGCTGTCGCACCTTCACTCTTTGTATTTGTCGGCCTTACTGGCGCTACTGCTAATGTCGGCGTAAGGACTGTTTATCGGAGACTTTTCTCTTTTGGGAGGCCTAAGGACTGCAGCTTCTTCTGTAACAGCCTTTTCAACCTCCCTCAGGAAGTACGGTAAGAGGAATAGCCTATCTTCTATCTAGCCTTGAGCCCGGTATCTTGATTGCTGCTACTTTGATTTACCCCGAGCCGGTGCCGGGGCCAGCGTCTATTAAGAAGGGATAGCCGGCTTATTTCGCTCCTAAATCCATTTAGCCTTTCTCCGGAACTACTTTGACTTTTAATACCGATATGGGACCACCTTCCCAAATCAAATGCAACTGATTCAAGAACAGCTGCTCACTCGGTCGTAGGGAAAAGAGTAAGTGATAGTCATCCATCGCCTTGAGCGGAGCCTGGTCTGGGATCGAGCCCTAGCATCTCTCAGCTCAGATTCGGCATATCCGGTCTTAGCAGCAAATCCTTCCTCCGAAGATGGACAGCATCCGCTCTTTGACACCCGTAATGGGCATGGTATCCCCATAGTCAAAGCAGAGAGAAAGAGAAGAGTTAGAACAAGAAGGATTAGTTAGCACTACCCCAGATCCATATGCATAGTCAAATAAGAGGGTAGACAGAGGTGCAACCTTATTGGCTTAAGCATCCGATTTTGTCCATGAGAAGGAAGAATACCGGGTTCTCGAATCCCTGCATGTGAGGGTGGTAGGCTTTATGCCAAAAGAATCCGAGGACAAAAGTAAATCAGAATAGGCTTTGAGGGAGAAGGAATCCCCAGCTATTGACTCAGCTACTATTGAATCCGATCCTAGGGCTTTAAAAGAAGAGTACGAGTTAGCAGGGCTGTCTCACCTTGGGCTTGTTGGCCTAGCTTTTGGCGGAATAACCGCAGTAACCTCCTTCATGCCTTTGATAGAACGGAGATGGGAATTAGGCTGCTGGTAGTACAACTAGGCTCTTTGCAAGATTCTCAGCATCTACGGGAGAATGCCCCAAAGCCCCTTTCTCCAATTGCAATTCCAGAGGCCTTTTAGAAGCTCTCCTGGCATTAGCGGAATAAGAGCAGTGGGACTTGAGCTAGTGGGATAGATTCACTATTTGAATGTCCCTCTTCGATTTCGATGAGCAGAGGACATTAGCTTTAGCAGACCATTTGCGGCATATACTACTATTTCCATGAAGACGATAACTGAACACTGACTTTCTTAAGAAACTGACACTAGGAATAGTCTCGAGAACCCTAGTTGCCCGCTACGCCCCTTCTGCGACTTTCTTTCCTTGCTAGGTCCAATAGGCTCTTTGTCGGTCTTGATGCCGAGAGCTGGAGTTCATCCAATGCAGCCGTGATCTTATATACGATGATACCACCAGACGCGCATTCCTTGGGATCAGAAGGAAGACTATCCCTGTGCGTGCTACTGCTCTAAGGCTTTCAATAATGAATTTGATGGCATGCTTTCGACGTGCTGTGATGAGAGGTGCCTTAGCCTAACATATTAACATCCCGTCCTTTTGAGTTGTAAGCAATGTTCCTTCGCTTTGTGAAAGTGATTTGACTTTGATCTTCTTAATGGAATAAGAATAAATAACTGGGCAAAGGCCCTTTTCTGGGTATGGCCACAAGGTAGCGAGTGCAAAGCAAAGAGGCAGTAATGCTAATTAAAGAGCCTTCCTTGCATGGCCTCATCGCAAAAAGTCTCTTTCCCGTGCTATCAAGATCAGGAGAGAGGCTTTGCGCAAGAAAGAATATATCGCCTAGTCTAACTCTTAAGTCGGAACTAGAGGCAATGAATATTTGAAGGAGTCATTGGCTTGATTTTTCACCTGGAATTGAACTGTAAGAGAACCAATCCATTGTCTTCGAATAGTCAAGGTATGCCTTTCCAAAGCCAGTTAAGAGATCAGCCTTCGTGGACAATAGGCCTCGAGCTGGTAGTAGCGGCAAGGGAGGAGTGAATACCCGCTTAGCCCTTGCTTTTTATGGCTTACCTTCGTACCCAAGGGAGGTTTTACCCACAGCTTTCTTGTGAAAGTCTTGGCTTGCTCTTTTCCATGTCTGTTGATGGCGCTTGCTATTGAATGTCTTGATTGCGCATAGCCCTTTCATGCTTCTTTGTAGCATACTTAAGATGCTGCGGATAAACGCTCTTTGAAAGGTATTGAAAGGTAAATGAATGCTTATCCTGTGGATGCGGCATTAGCGGTCTTAGCACTTTCCCTCTTAGAAGGAGGAATCCGCTAAGGCTAGGCACCTTATTCAAAAGGTAGAGATTCATCTTTCAAATGGCCAGTGGCCATTGGACATGGTAGCAATCCGCTAACGGAGCGGACCCCATTCACCCCTGGTCAAACGGGAGCGAGCCCTTCCCCGTAAGCTACGTTGGCCTGTTCCTCGAGTGTGGGTATTCAGTATTCGGATCTGTCTCCTGGCTTTAGTTTAAGGTCCGAGTTTACCTTTAGTACTTCTCGCTTTAAAGGAGAAGAGATAGATCGCTTACAGCTTTACTTACTTCCTTCACTTACGACTTTCAATAGCGCTTGCTTGATTCGCCCTCCGACTCCGAATAAGAAGGATTATATTCTGTATCTCCGCCGTACGCCCTTTCCGCTATCCAGAAACAAAGATTGACTTTACCACCTTTAGAGCTTATTGACGACTTCCACCTGGAACTGAAAGGATTTAGAAAAGATCTTCCCACCTGCCGGCTTACCACATCAGAAAGAAAGAAGGAGTTATAACTTAAATAAAGTTGTTCTGATCCTTATTTTATTAAGACTTTGTTCAATCTTTTTAAACAGATAAAATAGGCAGGAAGAATGATAGTAGTTTAGAGGAGGTAAGGTAGGCAAGGAAGCAACTCGACTATAAAGGATAGGAGCGACAAAGCAACTTGCCCCAAGTAAGGTTCCGGAGGTGGAGTTGGAATCCGCAACAGAGGCTGCTGCTTCAGAAACAGAAGAAAGAGAATCCACTGCTGATTATTCAACTTGATATACTGTTGAAACGAGCTCAGATGCTCCGGGGTCTGGTCGAGCCATCTTTGTGTTTGTTTCTTAGTTTAGTTTGCGCTAGCTGGGCCTGAATGCAAGCTCCGTCCCACTTATGCTGGCACCACCTTCCCCGAGGTCAATCTGCTTTCATCTCCTTCACCTCGTAACGAGTACCTGTAAGTGCCCAAAAGTGCGGCTACTACGGGGTGCTTTGACCTCAGGAAACATGCAAATAAAGAATCAACCGATGATATTATGAAACTAAATAAAGCTGCCGATGAAACTCTATCCCTGATTCAACTGAACGTTCTACTAGATCAACTGATAAAAGCCTGTCAAAGGCCGATCTTAGCTAATACAATCGCTCGTTTACACGAGCTTGTTATAGATGATATTAGCGTACAGGCAAGTAGCAAACGACTGCTTTTCAGCCCCTTCTTTCTCTCCTTCACCTTTTAGTTCAGGTGTATCCCTTTTGTTAGTTTGTTGATCCTACGTTTGCTCCATCTTCTCTCTCTCTCTTTCATCTCCTCTCCTTTTAGTCGAGCGGATTTCATCTCCTGATTCGGCTAAATCAAGTAGCTCCGCGCCTCTCGGTACTGCACTCCACTAGAAAGGGAGTCGGCTTCCTTCGCCTATCACTTCTACAAGAGAGGGTCGAAGAGCCCGAATGGAAAAGATGAACCATGTATGTGTGTCCTTCCCGAAAGAAAGAAGCAGTCAAAGAGAGAACGTAAGCTGCAAAGGAGTTTTTACTCGGAGAGGTGCCTACCTGCCTACTCAGTCAGGGTAGGCAGTCCGATTTCAGCCATTAGGGCCATAGAGACCTCTAGCTGATTCTGTTATGAGTGTCTATTCGATTATGAGTTAATTTCTAATTCTATGTATGGCAAATTTGCCCCGTGAAAGCCAATAGGAAAGCTATATGATAGGGTCCATTAACCTTGCTTAATTGGGCCTTATGCGCTCTAGTCGAAGTAGAAAGAGCAGTTACATAGCTAGAAGCTTAAACAATCTTTGGGGTTCCTTCCGCTTCGTGGATTAGCCCTTTAGGTATTGATTGAGCCTAGGCATCGAGGAGTTCGGGGTAACCTTCCTTTAATCGTGTAGCCGGCGATCATGGCTTTTCCAGCCTACTGGCTCTTCTTGCCACCTTTTTTGAGGAATTCTTATCGCTTAGCGCTTGTGCTGAGGAAGCTCTGCCCTTATTAACACATGGGCGATCACTCAATTCCTACTTTAGATAGGAAGCCCAGCTTAGCCTAGCGCAACTATGGCCTACCTTTTAGTAAGAGATCAACCTGTCGGGCACTTGGATTCCTCCGGAAGACCCAATCCAGAGAGGAAGATGCAGCATCTGATAGGAAAGAGCAGAGACTCAGAATAGCAACTGGCGGAGGAGGAGCTTGGATTCTTCTCTCGATCTTCTTGTTGCAAAAGTCTATATTATAGTAGAGTCTGGCTAGGAAGAAAGTCCCAAAGATGAAGATGAGACTGAAAGCTTCGGTCCTGGAATAAAGAATTGAATAGATAGAGAGATCATCCTACCGGTTGAGTTATTGAGCTTTCCCTGCCTAGGCGTGGGTAGGTCTTTGTCAGACCAAGTGATGGACAGCCATACCAGAATAGGCCAACAGGAGCTGATTCGACTGTCTGTCCTTTTAGGTCAGTTCCTTCAGTAAACTTATTTGGTAAGTCAGAAGTGAACTTTAGGTAAGTAAGTAGTCCCGTATTCAATTAATAAAACATTCATATCTGGCACTTGAGGAGGTCAATCTTCAGTGTTGGAAGCTACTGCTAAGGTACTCCCCTCATCTATAAAGGATAGGCAATTGAGAGATAATAGGGCGCCGGTTTTGATTGAATATCCTTTCCTGTGCTTGTAGTGGCATAAGGAAGAGTTTGATTCAGGTAGCTCTATGTTACTACGGCAGGTTCCGGGAGAAAGGACTTTCTCAGGGAAAAGATAGGAGATCAGATGCTTTGTTCTATCCTTCGACTTCAGTGGTGAGTGGAAGGATCTTCATTTCGTGCTAAAGGTGGTTAATACAACGAGTCAATTCTCAATGCGATGCTGCTATCCGTTCGATGATCCTACTTCCATACCTCTTTTCAATCTGTAAGAAATCAGGATGGTCAGCCCAATCATTGAAAAAGTGAAAAGGCGATCTTAGCCGAGGCATCTCCGCCCCTTGACTACTAGAGGAGAGTGGTCTGAAACTCCGGCTGTCAGGAAGGTGGCATGCGAACCTGAGAATATATTCTCCCACTCTGTCTTAACCTTATGGCCTGGGTATTATGCAGGAAATGAAATGTGTGTTCTGTGGGCTGGGTGTGGAGAATTTGTACCACTTGTTTTTCTTTGGCCCTTTTCTGAGCGCATTTGGCTCATGTTATGGGATAGATGTAACTTGCCTGGGATTAGTGGGATTTTGTTGGATCTTATTCAGGCTATGGCCTCTCCTTTCAAAGGTCAGTCTTTATTCTCCTTGGTAGCTAAACTTATGCTTGCAGCTGCTGTCTATGCAATCTGGCATTTCTTTCATGCCAGGATGTACCGGGTAAGAGTAGAGATTTCCCTCTTGTGGTAAATGAGATAATGTATTGGGTTAGGGCGAAGATGAACTCCTCCAGTCTATTCACATCTCAGGGTATTCGGTTGTGCATGCTATCCTCACTTAGGTCCATATCGAAAAGAGAAATTACAGCCTCAATCTACAAAGTGTGTTTTTCTTGGTTATAGTACTATCCACAAAGGCTACCGATCTTTCGATCCTTTTGCAAGTCGACTGTACATCTCTCGTCATGTCATTACAGATTCTTTTAGATTCTTTTTTTGATAAGTAATAAGCTTTATTTCAATAACTAATGAAATACAACAATCAATGTAACCAAAGTACCGGGCGGCATCACCTGCTCCTTAACTTATAATGAACAAGGAAAATCACAAAAGCAAAGCTCCATAATACAGCAAGGAAACCCAGCAGATACTGGCAGCACTCTATTCATACAGCAATAGTCAAACAGATACTCCCAGTGCAGCAAGCTCCATAACCTGCAGAACACCCCAGTGCAGCAACCCATCCAACCAAGCAAACCCAGACAGATGAACAAATCCAGCAGTACAACACAAACAAACCAAGCTGTGACAACAAACAAGGTTAGCTACAGATGCTGTCAGTAAGGCCCCAGGCTTCTACCAGCCTGATATTCGCAGATGACCTTGGAAAATTCCGCAGGTAAATGGTCCTAGTTCTGACATACTCCAGAATTTCCAAGTAAATTTGAACTAACCTCCGAGTTTGACCACTTTGCATCCTCATCTTCCTCTCCTTCCATAAGGAGTAAACAAATGCCGCGAACATCAATCTAACTATCAGGGACAGCAATGATTTATCACTGAAGTTTCGAGATAGCCATTCCACATTTGTCTCCCATCTCCGATGTGAACGTGGGAGCGCACACCTATCGCACAAGAGTGACCAAATACGAGCCGTAAATGGGCAAGAGGAGAACAGATGGTCAAGAGTTTCCTCTTCTTCCTTGCATAATACACATCGGTTAATCTGAATAATACCCATGCTGACTAGTTTGTCCTGTGTGTATAGCTTCCCCGGATAGCCATCCAAAGAATGATAGCATGACGGGGATTCAGTTTTGAACCACACAAGTTTATGCCAACCCACCACAGTCTCTCTATGCCTCACAGAGTTCCATGCGCTCTTAATGGAGAACTTTCCATTAGGAGACTCAGCCCATCCTGTCCCTCGAGGTTCGCCCATCACCTACTGGGTACTTGATTTTCCACGGGCAATTTCCTGAAATTCAGGATCTTACGCCATGTCCATGAGCAATCTCCGGGACATTTAAGTTCCCAGAAACTTCTCCTTTTGATCAAGTAGGTCCAAACCCAGCTGGACCAAATAGAGTTCTCCCGATCACTACAAAGGTTCCACACATGTTTCAACATAGCAGCTTGATTCCATGTGTCAAGCCTTTTACTCCCAACCCTCCCTCTTTAAAGGGAGACACACATTAACCCATGCCACTTTGGCCCCGCCATGGCTAAGTTCACTCCTTTCCATAGAAAGGCTCTCAATACCTGTTCCAGTCGCTTGCTAACTGCTAACAGAGTAGGAACAGAGTAGGTTGGTATTGTTCCTAAATAGAGGACTGGTCCCAGTGCCTCTTTCCTCTGAGCTGGAATAGGGGTAAAAGAGAAGTTGGCTCCTACTGCGGCCAGGCATAAATAGAGGCATTCCTCGGGTGATTTCCTGCTTCTTCCTGTGGATTCCCTACCCAAAGGGAAAGGGACATAGGGACTAAAGCCAAGGCCTTTTTTCCTTCTATCGTGCCTATCTATGCGGCTCCGACTCTAGTTCTATCATTTGAAGGTTCTTCTCGATCTGGCTAGACGCCCTTCCCTATGGAGGTTCTGTGTAGGATTTCAATCTGAGATTCAGACTGTGAAAACAAATCAGACTCTAGGTATAGCGTTGCGTCTGCATCGTCTGACTTGTACTCTAAAATACAGTTATTGAGCTTCCCTGCCTACGAGAAGGAGTCTCCCCTATCTTATTCAACAACAGATTCTTTAAAAATAGGGTGTTAGTTCATAGGTTGCTCTGGGGCCAGTGCGCCCCATCTTATTCAGCTGGAAGGACAGATAGCTGAAAGACCTGGAAACGGCAGCACGCCAAAGCAAAAGAACTTCGGGCGGGGCACCAGATCTCAACTTGAAGTAGAGGAAGACCGAGCAGACTCAGGGCTAACGTATGATTAGTCGGATTAGTACGATCTAGCCTCTTGGAATGGGCCTGGCTCGGGCAGCTGCTGCTCAGCGGTACCGCTCTCGACGATGGGACCAGGGATAGTCTTTCTAGTCGCTTTCTTTCTTTGCCTAGACCGGGCAATCTGACTCACTTCTTCCAAACTAAAGTCACCGCAAACAAAGGGAGCCTGGTCTAGTTGGTGAATCAGTCGA